AGCTGGCCGAACGATGGGTTGGACTTGAAACACCTAAGGACGCAGTTCCTATGAATCATCATATATAGCAATATAGCAGAAAAAGCCATTAAAACGAACAACAATTAGTGGGGCGGTATAACGCAGCTCTGTAGCGCTGGATCGTTGCCTATGTATGCTACAAACGATTAGGCTACTGGTCGGCTCTAAAGTTGTAAAATGTCATAAGAATTCTGAACGTGACGCCATACACGCAAAAAACACACCCACTGAGTAACTTTTCATTCTAGAAGAACCGCAATACCATAATATTTCCTGATCAAAACGAGGAAGAATACGAAGTAATGGCCCGCGTAGGTAGTTTCAACCTACTTTTTCTACTTACTTATCGAAGCTGAAGAGCGTAGCAGGGCGAAACATGCGGGCTTCAATTTTATTGTCAGAAAACGCATAAATGCTCTTTTCGCGGAAATGAACTAGAATATGGAGCTCGGGGCTGAGCCTTGTATCTTCAATACTAATTGGACTTTCTCGCTTTTTTGAACCCTTGGCTAGAAGACACAAGGTTCGAAAAAAAAATATTTCTCTGTTCAAAAATCTATTGTGTGCCCTAACAAAATGATTGTATAGTACGACGCAAGGTTGACCTCACCTCCACTATTTATTCGTGCTATGCGGTTTATTATTCCCATGTTGACAAACATAGCATTTGTTTGATATAAAACCCGGCATCACTTACTTTAATTTAAGATATATCAAAAAAGAAAAACAAAACAAACTAAAAAAAAAACAATAATAATGATCCTATGCTAATAAAACAAATTGTTATACGCAAAAAAGCCCAAGAGATTGAAAAAAAATCTCCATATATTCTTTTATTTCATTGTAGTGGCTTGACAAGTCGACAATGGCGACAACTCAAAAATCTATTGTGTGCCTTTCGAGGTAGAACTTTATTTCGACCAAATTACAAAGGAAAACTACCGCATAAAAACAAGCAAGGTGCTTTTATTGAGCAGCTTGCTTATAGCGCAGGTCCCACTTGTATCTTGTACTTAACTAAAGAAACAGCAGATAATACTAATAATAATACTAATACATGGTTACAGTTATTACAACCGAAATACAACCAAAATCTAGTTTTATTATACGGACAACTTCAATCCACTTTAGTCAATCATATGGATATAAAAAAAGCGGCTAATTTAGAAATAACATCAGTATTTCAACAACTTTTTGAGCTCATTTTTTACCCATATAATTCTTTCCAATTTATGCTTCACCATACAAGACGCGACGAGAGCGAATAAGCACTTAGTAAATTAGTAGATGTAAATTAAGCCCCCAATTAAAATGAAGCAGGCTTTATTAACAGAACTAAAACGCGTAGTTTATAGCGAAGCTTTTTTTTTTTAATATTTTGGGAAATCCCCCAAAAATATTTTTTGCTGCGAAAAGCAACGCCCTTGAAGATTGTAAAGATTTAAGCTAATGGATGATTTGTTTTTTTGGCGAATAACGGGATTTGAACCCGTGTTTTCAAATTCACAATCTGACACTTTCACCTATTAAGTTATACCCGCCCTTTTTTCCAATTCAGACATTAAAATACTCGCTATCGGATTCGAACCGATAACCCATAGGAACAGATTTTGAGACTGCCGTGTTTACCATTTTCACCAAGCGAGTATGCTCACTATCGGACTTGAACCGATAACCCATAGGAACAGATTTTAAGTCTGTCGTGTTTACCATTTTCACCAAGTGAGCTTAGGGAAGCGAAGCGCAGAATGGAAACACAATCTTTTTGTTTCGTTTTATTTTTGCTATTTTATTTCATAGACATCTCCGGCTTATTCCGGCTCGGCTGAATCTGCGGCATTTTTTCAAATATTTGAAAAAAATCTATAGTCCTCTGTCTTAAGGTGTGTAGAGACTCCTTTTTTATTTATTTATTTATACCAGTCTATCTTAGATCCGAGATAGTGCCGAAAAAATGATTCAATTTAATCTAACCATGGTTGCCTTGGCAATGGCAATGACTTTTATACAATATGCAGAATACTCCAAAACCTCTATTTAGAACCAAAAGAAGATAATGCTTTTTTATAAAAAAATCATAAAGTGCAAAGGTTAAAATTTTGAGCTTTGTTTTACGTAGTTTTGCCATTTATATAATAGAATATGGTAGAAAATAATAAGTTGGCGAGGAAGTAAAAATATATATCTATCTATATATATATATTTTTTTTTTATTCTGTGGTTTTGCAATTGTGCTTAAAGCTAAGGGCCCCAGCCCCCTATTTCCTATTGTCTTCGTCAACCAAATAAAGGCTTCCTTTAGCCAGGGATTATTCTTCTTTTCTGCTGAATTGCTTCGCGAACAAAGTAGGCGAAAAAAATAAAGATTTTTTTTGTCCACTTTATTCTCTTCTATTATCTAAATGGCCTTATGAGCTTTTACTAAGCAAAATATTGATTGCATAAGCCATCGGCTTCTACAAAGACCAATAAAGTGATAACAGCAAGGTAGCCAAGCTTGTTCCGCCCGCTGTGCGCAAAAAAAGAATTTTTTTCCGGCACTTAGTAAAACAAAATTCTGACACTCCTTGCGTTGCGAATGGTGAGTGGATTACTAATAAAATGGAGTAATCCAAGATGACCTCTCTTTCAATTTCAATTATGTCATTATATAGTAATGGCATGCGGCGAACTCTATTGGATGCGCCAAAAACTTGATTTGTTGGGCTGTGTCAATTTATTAAGATCGACAGAGCCTTCATCTAAGTCTTGGCCCGTGCAGCTGTCGCCCAAAATACAATCAATTATCTACCCAATCGGCTGTATTTTGGTCACAATAAAAAAAAATGATTTATGTATGTATTTATTAATTGTAACTTTACCTTTACTAGGTAGTTGTGTAGCAGGTGCTTTTGGTCGTTTTCTTGGTTTACGAGGAACTGCTATAGTCACAACCACGTGTGTTTCATTATCTTTTATTTTATCTTTGATCGTTTTTTATGAAGTCGCACTGGGAGCCAGTGCTTGCTATATAAAAATTGCTCCATGGATTTTTTCCGAGATGTTTGATGCTTCTCGGGGCTTCTTTGGCGACCGTGAAGTCACCGGATGAATTGCTGGATAGATAGATTATCTGGACGCCGCAGTTGCTTTGCGGTGAGACGGACTCGACTCACTCTATGGGGCGAACTCCTTTAGAGCATCATAGCATGTCGGGAAAAGGGCATACTGGACGTAGCCAAAAATATCCTTGGCTGTGCCCCGACCGTGTCTTCAAGACATAGGTGAGGCCGTAGGTCACGAACGTAAGGTGGAGGAAGTATCCCAAACTTAGCGCATCGGGCGAGGCCCGCGTTCCCCCTGCATATAGGCAGCAAGAGGGCGCATATGCCTGAACAAATAGGGGGCCTGAGTCCAATAAGGGCAGCACACCACTTCAAGCGCACCTATGTCTCGATATCGATAGAGTATTCGGTGGAATCGGTGAACCATACATTTTTCTAGATAGAGATGCGTGGGACAGAGGGCTTGTAGTACCTGCCTACTCGCTTCAAATATTCAAAAATTTTTTTGCTGCGAGTTTTTTCAGAAAAACGCTGATATCGGCAAAAGGGGAGAGGCCTAAGTCGGCAGATGCCGTACGCTTGAGTGGCAAAGGTAAGCAACACTATATTATGACTAAGCAATGAAGAAAAAATATGCAACGAATAAAAAAAAATCTATTTTTTGCTGCGGCCCGCTTAAACATACAGTGCTTACTCCAAGCCTTAATAACAATCTCAAGTTAGTGAGCCGTGTGATAGGTAACTATCTCGCACGGTTCGGGGAGCACTTTATTATTTTACTTGAGCGAACGGCCGCCGCATTGCGGTACGCAAAAAATTTCCTGCTTGATTCTGCGATTCAAGACCCCAGTAAAATAAAACTTTTGACTCTGTGTTTGATAGTCCGACTGTAGTTATGTTAATTGTGGTTACATTTGTAAGTAGCTTAGTTCATCTTTATTCCATTTCATATATGTCTGAGGATCCACACAGCCCTCGATTTATGTGCTATTTATCCATTTTTACTTTTTTCATGCTAATGTCGGTCACCGGAGATAACTTTATTCAATTATTTTTAGGATGGGAAGGAGTAGGTCTCGCTTCATATTTGTTAATTAATTTCTGGTTTACACGACTTCAGGCCAATAAAGCAGCTATAAAAGCTATGCTTGTCAATCGAGTAGGTGATTTCGGATTAGCTCTGGGGATTATGGGTTGTTTTACTATTTTTCAAACAGTAGACTTTTCGACTATTTTTGCTCGTGCCAGCGCCTTTTCCGAACCCCATCATTATTTTCTTTCTTGTAATATGAGATTTCATGCCATAACTGTTATTTGTATTTTACTTTTCATTGGCGCTGTTGGAAAATCTGCACAAATAGGATTGCATACTCGGTTACCTGATGCAATGGAGGGTTTTCGAATATTTGAGGGCTCTCATGTGCCAATAGGTACATTATAACAATCTCACTGTATGCTGGAATCGTCGATCAAATGAGAGTCCCCATCGGAAAAATATCTCATTTTGACCAATCAGCAGGAAACCTATAAAGAAAGGCCAAGCCCACCCAAAATAAAGGCTAAAGGAGCTCTATAGGATCCTCAGAGACTGTACGTGAGACCTCTTGTCCGAAATGGAATTTATCCTTGAAAAGAGAAGCTGGCCAAATTTAACTAAGATACGAAGCATTCTTTTGTCGTGAAGATTCGATCATCTTTTTTTTAGATTATATAGTCTAGATATGCAGGTCTTATGGAATAGAAGGATCCGTATAGGGTTTGGGCATGTAGAAAACCTTGTATTGAATCAAATACTCCTCATCATTTTGGTTATAAGCTGGAAACGGAAAAAAATATATATATTGTTTTTTTCTAGCGCGGCCTGATGTTACACTCCAACTTTCCGCCTGAGCCCAGCCTTATTGTCATCCTTATCAAAGCGCCGCGCGCCGAATCTAACGGGATGCAGTTTAAAAAAGCTTAAATATTTTTTGTTGCTTTGCAAAATATATATATACTTGCGAAAAGCGTTAGAATAGAGCTAAGACGGTGTCTCATGTATAAAAGAAAAAAAACATCTTACTTGTTAGGAACGCAGCATCCGTAAGATTCTTGGGAGAGTCTCTATTTCATAAGTGGAAGATACAGTCCCTACTCTTGCTAGGCTCATCAGCTTATTACCTAATGCTCTAAAATATTATTTCTTTGCCTTATAGGAGCATAAAAGATTATTAAAGAGTAGCCCACTCCAGTATCTGCTTTGATTCACGCAGCTACTATGGTAACGGCAGGCGTTTTTATGATAGCAAGGTGCTCCCCTTTATTCGAATATTCACCTACTGCTTTGATTGTTATTACTTTCGTAGGGGCTATGACGTCATTCTTCGCGGCAACCACTGGAATATTACAGAATGATTTAAAGAGGGTCATAGCCTATTCAACTTGTAGCCAATTAGGCTATATGATATTTGCTTGCGGTATTTCCAACTATTCCGTTAGCGTATTTCACTTAATGAATCACGCTTTTTTTAAAGCATTACTTTTTTTGAGTGCAGGTTCAGTAATTCATGCCATGTCGGATGAGCAAGATATGCGTAAGATGGGAGGGCTTGCTTCCTTGTTACCTTTCACTTATGCCATGATGCTTATAGGCAGCTTATCTTTAATAGGTTTTCCTTTTTGTACTGGATTTTATTCTAAAGATGTTATTTTAGAGCTCGCTTATACTAAATATACGATTAGTGGTAACTTTGCTTTCTGGTTGGGAAGTGTTTCTGTCTTTTTTACTTCTTATTATTCTTTTCGTCCACTTTTTCTAACTTTTTTAGCATCAACAAATTCATTCAAGCGAGACATCTTACGATGTCATGATGCGCCCATTCTTATGGCAATCCCTTTAATCTCTTTAGCTTTTGGAAGTATTTTTGTAGGATACGTGGCCAAAGTGTGACCCGTTAGCCCATAAGTTACTCCTGTGACGAAGCGGCTGTTGCTCACTCAGAAATAGATTATTTTTCGAAGTGAACAATGATTGAGAATTGGATGCGGGCGAAATTCCCGCCAATGGCTGAGATGTTCAGTCGACTCTCCTCCCTTTGTAGGAGGTCCGGCAGCCTCCGAGTTGGAAATGAGCAAAAAAGGGAGGAGGAAAGAGGCCTTGGTGAACCACCATAAGTAAACAAGTGTAAGCTTTGTTGCCCAACAGTATCAAGTACTGACCACACTGAGGGACGAACCCTGGAGTTAAAGGGAGGAATGAAGGGTACCTGCAGTGCAAATTTTTGGTCTTGCACCGAACATCCAATGGACCTTGGACTAAATGGCCACTGTCTGAAGGGACTATGTCCAAGGGACCACCCCGCAAAGTACATCTTGCGCCTATGGGCCGCTATAACTATCCAATACACTCAAAACTGGAAAACTCTGGTAGGGCTCCCTTGCGGCGGGCTGCCAAGCTATAAACCCGACGAGAGCAGGATTCTCTAAGAAGCCAAGGCCGCAGAGTGCAGCCAGCCAAAATATATTCCTTTTCGCAGCATTTTCATTATGCTCACTTGGAGATTTAGGATTTCGGTAAAAACTGGAAAGGAGAATAAGTTATGAGTAGGTTCTACATAGATACCCAAACGATACCCTGGGAACAAATTCCTTGGCCCAAGGTCGAGGCAGTTGTTTTTAGACTCCAAACCAGGATTTACCAAGCTTCTCGCTCCGACAATATGGACAAGATGCGTGCTCTACAATTTAGACCTATACGAAATCTACATGCCAGACTCTTAGCCGTAAGACAAGTTACACAAGAGAACCAAAGGAAAAAGGACCCTGACATTTACAAGAAGTTGGTTGCCTTAGGGTCACAAAAAATAGAGATAGCAAGAGGTCTTCAATTGGATGGAAAGGCTACACCCATTCGTCAAATGATAATATCAAAGCCCCGAGAAGAAAAAGAGCACCCCATAAAACTACGAGCAAAAAAAAAATATAGATTTTCTTGCGCCTTTTCTGCACTGGGCGCAGGAAAACGTAGAGTCAATCAGGCACGCTTTGCGCCTGGAAAATGGAAAGCAAAAAACAATCTATATTTTTTTTTTCGAACTAAACTTTGCGTTTTTTTATCTTTTTGGCCTATTTGTGTTATCGAAGACAGAGCGAAGCAGGCTTTAATCAAAATGGCCTTAGAAACTGAATGGGAAGCCCGCTTCGAACCCAATTCTTATGGATTCAGACCCGAACAAAGCTGCCAGGATGCCATCAAAGCCATATTCTTAGCTATTCACGCCAAGCCCAAGTATCTTTCGAAGGCGGACATTTCCAAATGTTTCGATCGCGTTAAGCACCAAGCCCTCTTGGACAAACTGAAAACTCTGCCTAATTTAGCCAAACAGGTCAAAGCCTGGCTTAAAGTCAACCTCATGACCGGATTAGGAAATAATGCTCAGTACATGGAAAGGGGCACCTATCCCGTGATCTCCCTACTGCTGGCCAACATTGCTCTCCATGGGATGGAGACAGCTTTAACAGAATGGTCACTGAGAGCATATCCCAAAGAACCAACTCCGATACTGGTTAGATATGCCAACGACTTCGTTGTACTTCACCAATCCAAGGAGATCATAGAACAAGCTCAGGCATTCCTGAGAGAATGGTTAAAGTGCATGGGACTAGAATTGCACTCAGATAAAATCCAGATAGTCAACACCGGATCCGGGTTCCAATTTTTAGGGTTTTCGATCAATCATATTTGGAAATGGGGCAAAGTTAGAACTTTAATAACTCCGTCTCGTGAGTCTCGCCGGAGATTTCTCGAAGATATTCGACAAGCCATTCAATTGTCAAAAGGAAAAGCAGCCTACCAACTTATCATAACCCTGGTACCCCAAATAGTAGGATGGGGCAACTACTTCAAATACTCTGACTGCAACAATATATTTCGGAGATTAGACCATGATATCTTTCAAAAGATCCGAGCATGGGTATACCGACGGCATCCGACATGGGGTCGTGATAAAATCAAACAAAAGTATTTCCCCGAAAAGAGAAGCTGGCTCTTCGAAGGGAAAGTATACCAAGATAACTGGATTTTGTACGACTCTTGCACAACGGCCTTTGGGGTGAAAAGAGAATATTACCTGGTCAAACTGAGTTGGATAGCTAGCCACAAGCACATTAAGGCAAGACGAAATAAGAGCCCAATAAAATGAAAAGCCGCGTGAAAAAAGAGCGCAACAGCAAAAAAAAATATAGATTTTTTTGCTGTTGACTTCTTTGTTCTACTGTGCACCTTTAACGGAACTACTATCTACTGAAATCTAAGGATTCCAAATGCGGTAACCAAAAAGCTGAAGGGCTCTTTCTTTATTACATCGCCCAAACATGTTAGAAAACCACGAGAGCATAAAAGTAGAACACATCAAAGTGAAATCCTTGTGTGTTCGTAGAAAACTTATGGACAAGCACTGCCATATTGGAAACAAGCAGGAAGACGTAAAAATTCTGAGAGGAGCCGTATGAGGCGGAAGCCTCACGTACGGTTTTGAAGCCAAGCCGTTCCAGCGATGGAACGGCTTAGGAACCGATATGATGATTGGTTTAGGTACCAATTTTTGGGCTAATTCCCTTTTCATACTACCAAAAAATGAAATTCTTGCCGAATCCGAGTTTGCTACTCCAACAATTATCAAACTAATTCCTATTTTGTTTAGTACTTTAGGTGCTTTTATGGCATATAATATAAATTTTGTAGCAAATCCATTCATTTTTGCTTTGAAAACTAGTATTTTGGGTAATCGATTATATTGCTTCTTAAATAAGCGCTGGTTTTTTGATAAACTTTTTAATGACTTTCTAGTTAGGTTCTTTTTGCGTTTTGGATATGAAGTTTCATTTAAAGTTTTAGACAAGGGTGCTATTGAAATCTTGGGACCTTATGGAATTTCGTACACATTTCGAAAATTAGCCAAGCAGATAAGTAAACTTCAAAGTGGTTTTGTTTATCATTATGCTTTTGTAATGTTGATTGGCCTAACCATATTTATTACCATAATAGGTTTGTGGGATTTTATTTCTTTTTGGGTAGATAATCGATTGTATTTTATTTACATAGTGAGTTTTCTATTTATTCATTTCGAAAACGACATTAGCACGAACTAAAGGGGCATACTTTCTTATATAATACCATGAAACTTTAAGGGACGCAATGATAAGCCAGTGCTACGCCCTTTTTTTGGCTTCGTTGAGAAGGAGGGCTGAGGCCCGACGAAGCCTAACAAGCAAAAAAATAGATTTTTTGGAGCCTAAGCTATGCTCTGCGGTTTAGCTACGATAAATCATGAAAAAAAAATGGGTCCTCGAATAAAGCACGTAATTGCTTTGGGTTTATGAAGAATCTGGGAAGAGGGAGGAGAAAAGTAAGGGTTGGAATAATAGAATAATGAATCGAAGGAGAAAAAATGAGAAAAACCATAAAACGAGAAAAAAAATTTTCGGCTTTTTTTATCCTCCTCGACCGTGACTGGGGCCGTTCGGTCCTAATAGCAAGCCTTAAAGCATGGAACGGGGCAGTAAAAGGCGAAGCATGCAATTACATAGTATGTGCGTATAAAAGCTCATCAAGTTATGCAATTATTGCGGGCTTTATGTATATAAGTGCAGAGGATTATGATGATATACCCATAAGGCCTCTATGGCTAGAAAGCCGAGAAGGAATATGGACCCGCGGCCTGCGAAGAGAGCTGCGTCCCCGGGATCTTTTGGAAAAAGAGTAAACATTTATGTTACAATTTTTAGCTCCATTTTATTCCAATCTGAGTGGTCCTATTCTGTGTCCTTTGTTAGGAAGCATTATTCTTTTTGTTATCCCTGATCCCAGAATACGACTGATACGAAGTATTGGTTTGTGCACCTCTTCGATTACTTTTCTATATTCCCTTCTTTTTTGGATACAATCCGATAATTCTACAGCCAAATTTCAATTCGTGGAAACCATTCGATGGCTTCCTTATTCAAACATCAATTTTTATATAGGTATAGATGGTATCTCTTTATTTTTCGTGGTCTTGACCACATTTTTAATTCCTATTTGCATTCTAGTAGGTCGGTCCAGTATTAAAAGTTATAAAAAAGAGTATATGATAGCATTTCTAATTTGTGAATCTTTCATGATTGCTGTGTTTAGCATGCTGGATCTTTTACTATTTTATGTCTTTTTTGAAAGCGTTTTAATTCCTATGTTGTGCGGAGCTGAGCATCTGATATTCGCGGCGCGAAGCGCCGTCTCTGCAGGAGCCTTGTGCAGTAAACCCTTCCGAGCGATCTGAAGACCAGTAGGCTCGCGAAGCTTTTGGAGAAGGGTAGTCTTGTGTGTAAGCATAGCTTTTTGGTTGAACCCGTCGGATGACTTATTTGGGATTGGGGGGGTACTCTGAGTGGGTACTTTGCAGGACTTCACTCTGCCTACTTGAATATTGTATAAACATGCAGGAAAGGGTGCTCCTAGGCAGGGAAGAATGGAGTTTTGCTACGAGAAAACAGTTTTCGTGAAGTCTAGGGGGTGCAGACACACTTGCGCGAATTACAGATGACGGCTACAAGGGTGGTGGGGAAAAGAAAAGTACCCGACGCCTGGGGATGGACATAAATTTGTTAACTACCTATTGAGCTGACAAGGATAATCGTCCTGATCTTGAAAGAGGACCTCAGGTCAATTCCTCTGTCGGGAAGTTATTGGCGAGGCCGCGAAATGAGTCGCTAGAACAAAAAAGAAGACCAAAATAAAAAAATATTTTAGGACTACAGGCCGAAAAAAGGCGTAAAGCCCTTTCTGCAAAAATCTATATATTTTTTTTCTTGCTTGGCTTTTATTTTCGGCTCATCCGCTATTTTGAGAAGGAGCCGTATGACGCGAGAGTGTCACGTACGGTTCTTTGAGAAGGGTGTGGGTACCTACAGGAGCTTTTTCTCGACTTATTTATCACGGGGAGATAAAGCTGAGGGCCTATCATCCCTTACTCTCCTATTATCATAGGGGTATGGGGTTCTAGACAAAGAAAAATCCAAGCAGCATACCAGTTTTTCTTATATACCTTACTTGGATCCGTCTTTATGCTCTTAGCCATTTTATTCATTTTCTTCCAAACAGGAACCACTGATTTACAAATATTATTGACCACAGAATTTAGTGAGCGGCGCCAAATATTGCTATGGATTGCTTTTTTTGCTTCTTTTTCCGTGAAAGTGCCTATGGTACCAGTTCATATTTGGTTACCTGAAGCTCACGTAGAGGCACCTACGGCTGGATCTGTAATCTTAGCAGGAATTCTTTCAAAATTAGGAACCTATGGTTTTTTAAGATTTTCTATACCCATGTTTCCCGAAGCGACACTTTATTTTACTCCTTTCATCTATACTCTAAGCGTTATTGCTATTATATATACTTCCTTGACTACAATAAGACAAATCGATCTGAAGAAAATTATTGCCTACTCTTCAGTAGCTCATATGAATTTTGTGACTATTGGTATGTTCAGTCTAAACATACAAGGAATTGAAGGTAGTATTTTACTTATGTTAAGTCATGGAATGGTTTCTTCAGCCCTTTTTTTATGTGTTGGTGTTCTATATGACCGACATAAGACTCGACTTGTTAAATATTATGGAGGTTTAGTCAGCACCATGCCAATATTCTCTACGATTTTTTTATTCTTTACCTTAGCCAATATGAGTTTACCCGGTACTAGCAGCTTTATCGGAGAATTTCTTATTTTAGTAGGAGCTTTCCAAAGAAATAGCTTAGTGGCCACATTAGCGGCACTTGGAATGATTTTAGGCGCAGCTTATTCTCTTTGGCCATATAATCGTGTGATTTTTGGGAATTTCAAACCCAAATTCCTCCAAAAATTCTCCGATTTAAATAGAAGAGAAGTTCTAATATTTTTCCCTTTTATTGTCGGAGTTATTTGGATGGGTGTTTACCCCGAAGTTTTCTTAGAGTGTATGCATACTTCCGTAAGTAACTTAGTGCAACATGGAAAATTTGATTAAAGAACATAAAAAAGAGGTTTGAAGAAATGTTTGAACATGATTTTTTAGCGCTTTTCCCAGAGATCTTTCTTATTAACGCAACCATTATTTTGCTTATTTATGGAGTTGTATTTAGTACCTCTAAAAAATATGATTATCCACCATTAGTGTGTAATGTTAGTTGGCTTGGTTTACTTAGTGTTGTGCGCCTAGGAGGGCGCGTTTGAGAAGACGATAGTTGAAAACAATCGCTCGGGTAGACTCCCTAACCTTATGTGGGACCAGACCGCAAGGAACCATAGCATGGGTACTACCCGCGTTTCGTCGCAAGTACAACCGTACGCATAGGAGTAAGGTAACTTCCCCAACGAAAGGCGGGGCCGGAAGGCACGTGGGCTCGAACGCTACTCACGTGCGAGCAACCCTCCGGACGTAACTGTAATGGGCAGAAAAAGTGGTACACGTAACTAAACGACAAGCAAACGGCCAAACGCGCAAACTAGGGATCATCCAAATGGACTCTATAGGGACCGGCTTTGATAAAAGCAAGGCGTAGCAAATTTGCTACGATTTTCAAGAAAAAATACTTTTGAAAATCCCTTGAAGACCAAGGCTTTAGCCAAAATGTACGGGTGACAGATCCTTCCATAATGTACCCTGAGAAATACACCGGGCAATTAATGTTGAGCATACGACGATGCCCTTTAGAGTGAAAGCCTCGGAGGAAAAGGAGGTAGGTGATAATGCGCTGTACTTTCCAGACGCGGCGCGCGCCGCGTCTGGAAAGTACAGCAAACTCAGAGAAGCAATTTAGGATAATGCCATTAAAGAGAAAAAAAAATATTTTTTTCGCTGAGTCTTACTACTTTTAGCCCCATATTAATGAGACTTCCTACGTCAATATACAACCCTAAATAAAAGACTAGGGCAATAGCTAGGTAAAACAGCGAATTTGATTGATCTACCTACGGACATAACCAATAAAAGAATGGAAGACAATGTGGCATAACGCCAACTCCGAAATGATCAGTGTTTTATTTTGTTCATGCAGGCCCGGCCTTAGAGGGTTTCGGTCCGTAAACCTGAAAAAGTTATCATGGACGAGCCACATGCGAAGAAACTTGCACGTGTGGTTCTGACCGGGGGGAAAAAAGCACCCTATCGGTATCTAATAACTATCTTATTGGTCGCTTCCAGCACACCTCTAACTGTTGCCAATTTATTCTATAATAATTTAATAATAGACAATTTTACATATTTTTGCCAAATCTTTCTATTAATAAGTACGGCTAGCACTATAGTTATGTGTCTGGGTTATTTCAAAGAAGAGAGTTTGAATGCTTTTGAATCTATTGTCTTAATTCTACTTTCTACTTGCAGTATGCTCTTCATGATTTCGGCCTATGATCTAATTGCCATGTATTTAGCTATTGAGCTTCAAAGTTTATGTCTTTATGTGATTGCAGCATCAAAAAGAGACTCTGAATTTTCTACAGAAGCTGGCTTAAAATATTTTATTTTAGGTGCATTCTCCTCTGGAATTTTATTGTTTGGTTGTTCTATGATCTATGGATTTACTGGAGTTACCAACTTTGAGGAATTAGCTAAGATTTTCACTGGATATGAAATCACTTTATTTGGTGCTCAATCTAGTGGTATCTTTATGGGAATTCTATTTATTGCTGTAGGTTTTTTATTTAAGATCACAGCAGTTCCTTTTCATATGTGGGCACCTGATGTATACGAGGGTTCACCTACTCTGGTTACAGCATTCTTTTCTATTGCACCCAAAATATCTATTCTTGCCAATATGGTACGTGTTTTTATTTATAGTTTTTATGATCCAACATGGCAACAACTATTCTTTTTTTGCAGCATTGCTTCTATGATCTTAGGAGCATTGGCCGCAATGGCTCAAAACAAAGTCAAAAGACTTTTAGCTTATAGTTCTATTGGACATGTAGGTTATCTTTTTATTGGTTTTTCATGTGGAACCATAGAAGGGATTCAATCGCTACTAATTGGTGTTTTTATTTATGTATTAATGACTATCAATGTATTCGCCATAGTTTTAGCATTACGTCAAAACCGTTTCAAATATATAGCAGATTTAGGTGCTTTAGCAAAAACTAATCCTATTTTAGCTATTACTCTGTCTATTACTATGTTTCCATACGCAGGAATACCCCCGTTAGCCGGATTTTGTAGCAAATTTTATTTGTTTTTTGCTGCTCTAGGCTGTGGGGCTTACTTACTAGCCTTAATAGGAGTTGTTACTAGTGTTATCAGTTGTTTTTATTATATACGCTTTGTGAAAATAATGTATTTCGATACACCTAAAAAATGGATTTTATATAAAGCAATGGATCGTGAAAAATCCTTACTACTAGCAATTACTTTATTTTTGATCAGTTTTTTCTTTTTATACCCTTCTCCCCTATTCTTAGTCAGCCATCAAATGGCACTAAGTCTATGTTTGTAAGTTGTATGTCTAATAAATAAATAAATAAAATTTTTATAGGTTCAGCATAATAGAATAATTGCATAATCCACAAGTCTGAATTGGATTCAAAGCTGAATTCGAGCAAGGCCACAGAGCGTAGGTTTTCGCGGGGCGCGATAAAAAAAAAAGAATTTTTTTCGCAGCTTAGCCTTTGCTAAAAACAAGGAAAGCACTGTGCCTCTAATGACTCTCCGTACCGTTTTCCTTCTTTATTCAGCCCCATCATTTGTTATGCGAATAATGTGGGCACAGCCAACAAAATGTATGAAGGCCAACAAAATGCAGATTTTTTTTTTTATTAAGCATCTCAAAAAGACAAATGATTTCTATTCGCTTCGCGCATAGAAATAGAGGCCTGCTTTTGTTGGCTACTCTCTTCTGGTACCGAAAATAGATTCGACAAAAAAAAAATAGATTTTTCATAGATTTTTGAAGAACAGAACTGAAGAAGGAAAAACCCAAGCGGAAAAAGGGACTTGAACCCTCAACCTCAGCCTTGGCAAGGCTATACTCTACCATTAAGCTATTTCCGCTAGCTCCAACAAGACGAGACAGTGAGAAAAAAGTAAGAAGGCCTTTACACTTATCAGATGTATTTTCTTAGTAAAATTTGATGGATAGGCCCATGCTTGGAAAGATTCGAACTCTCAACCCCCAAATCCGTAGTTTGGTGCTCTATCCGATTGAGCTACAAGCACAAATTTATTATTCTTAAGCACTACGTGTCATGTGGGCTGCATTACTATAAAGAAAAAACATATATATATATATGAAAAAATATTTTAAGAATTGAAAAAAAAAGAGATATGTTTTTTTTACCCTATTTACTTAAGCGATGGTATACTTTGTAAATTAGGATAGTATTACCCTATTGCATTATTTCAAGGCGTTTATGCCTTCTGTGACTCAAGAAAGTTTATTCTAGCACTGCGGTCAAATTAGTCAACATTTTGACCGCAGTTAAGTGATCTGGATGCATTATAACACGTTAGTAATCAAGTTCAAAAAAGAATACTTTGTTGATTTGATTAGTTCGCGTTTAGGTTTTACTGCTGAAAAAAAAAAAATCTATATATATTTTTTTTCTCATTTCTCCTAATCTATTGGCTCTATCCAAAAAGCGGAAATGCAGACGTTATTAAAGGTCGCTCTTGGTGTAATGTTGACCAGGTACAGAGTTTTTTTTTAGTTGAAAGCGTTATGAATTATCGTAGGTAAATAAAAAAAAAAAGTGGCGCATAAACGGGCCACAGGCCGCAAATTGTGCCACTTTTTTTTCTCCTTATTGCAGCGCAGCTCTGGCTGACCATTTTTCTTCGAAATAATTTTGTCCCTTTCGTCTAGGGGTATAGGACATCGTCTTTTCATGGCGAGAACACGGGTTCGAATCCCGTAAGGGATAGCCTTACTTACATATGCTCCAAGAGCCAAGCGAAATGAGCTTTCTAGTGCACGTAGGAATTTTTTGTCCAAAAAAGGAAAGGACACAAAAAATTGAAAAAATACTTTTTTTTTCAGTGTCTTCGCCCTTCATTATAGTTTTTAACCGTTCTCTCTCATTCTTTTTTTTTGTATCCTCATAATAATGAAGAAAATTCATGGAAAACATAGTAATGAAAGGGCGCAGGGTATAGCGGCCAGAGGCCCATTCCCATAACGAATAGGGCATAAGAAATAAGAAAGAAAAATTTTATGCAACTTTCTAAAAAAAATCAAGTAAGTGAAATATGCCTACAATAAATCAATTGATTCGTCATGGTAGAAAGTCGAAACAGCGCACACAACGTACTCGAGCTTTAACTCAATGTCCTCAAAAGCAAGGAGTATGCCTGCGTGTTTCGACGAGAACACCAAAGAAACCTAATTCGGCTTTACGCAAGATAGCCAAAGTACGTTTAACCAATCGAAATGAGATAATTGCTTACATTCCCGGCGAAGGCCATAATTTGCAAGAGCATTCTGTGGTTATGGTTAGAGGGGGTAGAGCGAAAGATTTGCCAGGTGTAAAATACCATTGTATTCGAGGAATTAAAGATTTGCAGGGAATACCGAGTCGACGTCGAGGCAGATCTAAATATGGTACAAAAAAACCCAAAGATTCTATATGAATTTATTCGTCAAATCATCGAATTCCAGCTTTGTGTTTGGTTTATTCCTCGATTGGTTTCACCAATCAAAACTTTCGGAGAAGGCGGAGATGAAGAAAAAGGAAAATTGGCCATTTAGCGGAAAAAATCTATTTTTTTTTTCAGAAAGCTTTTTCGCGCGTCGTTTATCGCATCGTAGATATTTATGCTATGCCCTTCCAGGGCATGTGCCATCAAGACCTAAAGGTCGTGGGGCAAGCATATACAATAGCTCAGACAATTTGGGCTATATCCGGGGCTTGCATGGTAGACAAAAACAATTAATAAAAAAATTGGTCCATATTTGTATGATTAATGGTAAAAAAACGAAATCTCGTGCTATTGTTTATAAAACTTTTCATTGTCTAGCTCAGCATGGCGATATATTAAGACTTTTGGTTAATGCCATAAAAAATGTCAAGCCTGTTTGTGAAGTGAAAAAGGTAAGAATTTCTGGTACTACTCAATTAGTACCATCTATTATACCAACAGATCGTCAAGAAACCTTAGCCATTCGTTGGATGCTCGAAGCGGCAGCCAAACGACGTATTAACAACAAAAAAAGCTTAGATCAATGTTTAGCTGATGAGATATTGGATGCTTCCCAAAAGATGGGGATTGCACGTAAAAAAAGGGATGAGCTTCATAAACTGGCTCAAGCCAATCGTAGTTTTTCGCATTATAGATGGTGGTAAATAGAGTAAAGAAGGGATCGGGCGATGAGGGAGGCGAAGCGCATTATTTAAAAACTTTTCTGCGCTTCGCCCCCCTTTGCCCCACTCGGGGATTGGGAAAAAAAGGCCTCGTTATGCGCTTGGCTACTTTCATGGCTTTTATCATAATGAAACTATTCCTCAGAGTTAGACATTAAGCGTCTCGGCTCGAGATAAGTAAAAGAAGGGTTGCGAGAGAGCAAATATATATAGAAGGGTTGCTTGCTAGTTTTTGCATACGATTATCTTGTTGTTGGCGACCAAAGACACCGAGGCGGCGACCCTTATTCTTTCTTTTATTCTCTTTTTCTCTGATGGGGGCGCAGCAAAATATATATATATATAGAATATTTTTTTTTTCGTAGTGCATCCCGCGCGTTCAATTGACAACCCTTCTTTTATGGTGTGCGTTATCAAAAATTCAGCTTTTTCATTATGGTTGATGATGACGCGCTTAAAAAAAAGTAAAGAAGTGATGTAGCAACTGTTTTGATGCTCCTCTTAATGAAGGTTTATAGCATCATTTAAATGAATACGAATTAAAATAGTAAAAACATAAGCTTGTAATATAGCAACACCTAATTCCAAACCAGTTAATGCAAATACTATTAGAAAAGGAGCAAGATGTGCTAAATACATAATACCCCCCATAGATAGCATAGTCCGAGCAAACCCGCTTAGAATCTTTACTAGACTATGACCAGCCATCATATTGGCGAATAAACGTATTCCTAGACTTAATGCGCGAAAACGATAGGAGATTAGCTCGAGAAGTACTAGGAGGGGTGCTAACGGCAAGGGTACTCCTTGCGGCAATAAAAAACTAAAAAAATGAAGCCCATGTGTTTGAAATCCAACTATAGTGATTCCGATAAAAAGAGATAATGAAAGACCCAGGGTAATTATAAAATGACTTGTTACTGTAAAACTATAGGGTATCATACCAATGAGATTACTAGATGATAAGAAAGTAAAAGTGACAAAAATTAGAGGAGAAAAGCGTTGTTTTATCGAAGAAGGACCGCTTATTTGTTCATTTACCAAGTTAAGCACAAAATCATAAATAATTTCAACAAAGGATTGCCAAGCATTTGGTACTAAGTGTCCTCCATTTAAAGTAATGAAATGAACTAGAAGCAATACTAGACTAATAGTTAATAGTATAGACAGAGATGAATTGGGTCGGTAGGGGAAAAAAAGATTTTTTTTTGCTCTATTTGGACCTTACTTAGGCCCAGGGTTTAAAGCCGTTCCCCTCCTATAGAACCGTACGTGATAGTCTTCCATCATACGGCTCCTCTCTCTTCGGGACCGGCTAAAGGTCCAATAGAGGCTTTATTTCGGCAGCCATTTTCGAAAAAGTATTTTTTTCTATTTAGCCGAAGAGAACCAGGACTACATTCCTCGCCACTTATTTTGTGGGAGGTTTTCTATCCATCCTCGAGCGCATTCCACAGTATCCTAGGCACTCGCCCTCATAGCCGTCACCCCAGTTAGTTGATTTACCCGCGCGTTCTGTCTAGGATTCTCTAGGCTCGACCGGCGTGTGCCGGCGTGAACATGGTTTGTATCCTGACCCAGGGGCTTCCTTTCACCGTTTACCATCGGCTATTTGAGTAGATCAGTCCTCATATTCGTCTCCCTTCCAAAAGAGCGGCCATTCTCGAGATTCGTAAACCTATCCTGTACAGAACACTTTCCTGACTCCACGGCATCGAAGTAAACGGGAGTTGGATTATCGTCTAAAACCCCGACGAAGTGTTTACACCATCGAGTAGTGGGCGCGAGCTCCGCACGTAGATGAAAGATATAAATTTCCTATATGAATAGGAATCAATGGAATAATTGCAAATTGTTCTAGCGGACTGCAAGCCATGATGAATTCTCTTTTTTTTATTTTAGCGCGGGGCGAAAGTAAGAAGCCGCTTCGTTGCTTGACGCTCTTCAAGGCAAAGTCTTGAGAGAAAAGAAAAAAATATTTTTCTTTCTTTATCTTTCTCTCCCTCGGCATTCTTTCATATATATATTATATATGAAAAAATACCTCGAAGCCAAGCTGGATTTGCCCTACATTCGCACAGCGAATAGAGCATTAATTTTTATTTATGTTTTTCCTTTCTCAAATAATGGATGCTAACTTTTTGGGAAAAAAGGAAAGCGAAGCATAATCAAATGGATTTGAAGAGCTAAAAAAAAATATTTTTTTTTACTTTTCTGCATTTTAGAATATATATGAAAAAAAATCTATATATTTTTGTGCGCCTAGATTTTTTGTTGGTTTGCTGCGTGCTTTTCTTCTATAAGCTAATGGACAAAGTATGCGTGATTTCGTGCCATTTATGTCCGTTTTAGAAAAGAATAAAACTCAAAGTTTCTAAGCCTCTCCTTGCCTTAATTCCATAAGTTGGGGTCGAAGACCCCAACCATGTGCTTTCCAATATTTGGTCAAGGAGCAAAAGTGAAAAGCGCTCATTTACATAGCTAATTTATGAATCGTTTTGTACGGAAACAACTCGAAGCGGTTTCAGCTCTGGAGGCCTTCGGTAATCAAGGTTCAAGAGTGTCTAAGGGCACAAGGAATAAAGTTTATAAATGAAAATGGTCATTAATTATCATACATGATGAATTTGCTTTATACGAATTCAAGATCGAAAATAGTCTACGGATTTCATGAGCGAAAGATAGTTTTGTACGCAAAGTTCGCCATGCATTTACTATTACGATATATTGAGATTTATCTACTCGACTGACGAAAACCTGAGACACTTTTTCTTTATGATGTCGTTCCACGAAGCCTTCTAATGAGCTATATCCAGAGCAAGGGAAGGGAGGCGAATAAGAAAAAAAAATACATATTTTTTTTGCTTCCTGTTGCACTTTTCGACCGAAGGCTTCTTTCGTATCGAGAGCGCTCTTATTTCGCACTTCTTTTTCTGCTCCAGCAGGATCTCTTTCTTATGGGGCTTTTTTTTCATGCTGTGTACATGTGTTGGCCTTAGTTGTTTTTTTGCTTGGTTTGTGTTTGCTCGCATCATCTGGAGAACAGATGATGCGTAGAAAAAAAAATCTATATATTTTTTTTCATTGTCGGAGCAAATAATAGAAAGGACTTAGTAAAATAACCATGATACTTTTTTCTGTTTTTTCGAGCATTGCTTTAGTCTCTAGTGTTATGGTAATACGTGCTAAAAATCCAGTCCATTCTGTTTTATTTTTCATCTTAGTTTTTTTCAACACTTCGGGTTTACTTGTTTTGTTAGGTCTTGATTTCTTTGCTATGATTTTTTTAGTGGTTTATGTAGGAGCTATTGCCGTTTTATTTCTATTTGTAGTTATGATGTTAAATATTAAAATAGCAGAAATTCACGAGAATGTATTGCGTTATTTACCTGTAGGTGGTATTATTGGAGTTATTTTTTTGTTGGAAATTTTTTTCATTGTAGATAATGATTACATTCCAATATTACCAACGAAATTGAGTACAACTTATTTAACATATACAGTTTATGCTGAGAAAATACAAAGTTGGACTAATTTGGAAACATTAGGCAATTTACTTTATACCACCTATTTTGTTCTGTTTTTGGTTTCCAGTCTTATTTTATTAGTAGCTATGATTGGAGCTATAGTACTTACTATGCATAAAACTACTCAAGTCAAAAGACAGGATGTGTTCCGACAAAATGCTATAGATTTTAAAAATACTATCAAAAAAATCAGAGATATTTGAAGGCTTCAGAGGGCTGAAGCCATTAAGAAGCTCAAAAAAAAAGGTATATATATTTTTTTTTGTACGCTTTTTTTTTTTCTTGCCGTGCCTCTTCAATTTCTGCTTTTCTTCTGTACGGAGCGAAGAAAGCGGGTAAACCCCCGGAAAGCTAAGGTTTTCCGGGACTAAAGTCCTTCGTAAAGCCAATAATATGGAGCGAGAAGAAGAAAAGGTAAATACAAAAATATAGATTTTTTTGACGTATGCCGGGGCGGACGACTTAAGTCCTACTTTCCATTTCAGTGGTCGAAGAATCGAAAAGTAAACAAATTTTCTATTTTATAGAAGAAATTGCTGCGTGCTGCGACCGCCAAAAGGCGTGGGGCGGAGCAGCGAATAAAAATAGAGGTGGTGGCATGACGGCTCATTTTCTTTTCCAAGTTACTGCATTGCCCTCAATGCATTTATCTTTTCTATTCAATCCAAACCCCTTTACTGCAACTTTTGCCCCTATGGCCAAAGGCGCGAAGCGCAGCCAAATATTTTTTCGTGTTCTTTTTTCAGGAGTTCCGCGGTTAGCGCAAATGACTGACTGTTAAGTGCGCTGAATATATTGATACGGGATTTCGCTTTTTACTATGCCATTGTTCAGAGCATGTCTAAACAACTACCTTTATTTGGAGACAAATTTAGAAAACGCAGCATACTACTATAGATTATGTCTAAGTTAGGCTTCATGTGGATAAATCTTATGGTTAAACGCAATTCATTTGGGTTTTTTTAGCTCTTGTTTATGTAAGTATAGCATGGTCAAGCTATCAAGTAGAAAGTATGTAAATTTTTAATGTGTTTCCGCTTTGCGCTTAGCTTTCAATTCCGAATCATGGGTTTACTTTATAGCGTAGCATCTAATTACTATGTTATTGCAGAACTGAATCAAAGCCAAGTGCTTTTTCCATTATATGAATAATTAACAAGTTGCATAATCTGCTACTTTGAATTCTTTCAAGCATTGTATTGGTTTGACTGTTTGTTTCTAAGAGGTCGGTTATACTTATTAAAGCAAATAACCAAAGCTTTTGTAGGCTCTGTTTCTTTTATATGATGGCACATGGTTAACGGAAGATTAATACCGATCATGTAGAACAGATTCAGTTGTGCGAAGCACTCATAATGGTGCGAAGCACTCAAAATGCATGATGCATCTTTAGTGTAGGGCCGAAGGCGCGGGCTTATTAGGATGTAAGTATGTAGGTTGTGTAGGTTTTTCCATTAATAAAGAGATTTCTATTTGGCGAAGGCTTGGCCTCTCTCTTTAGGAGACAACAATGCTGTTAGGGAATCCTTAAGTCTGAATGTAAAGGCTTGGGTTACTAATGAATGAATTCCAGGAGTTGGCGAACTACGAAGAAAAATATGAAAAAGCCTTGTAAGTCGTGAGTACACTCCAATAGACGACTATGATCTTAGACCTTCAGAACGTAGCCGACACTTTCTATAATATGATAGAAAAAGAGTTGTTGACGCAGTCTACTGGCCACCCCTCATGACGGAAAACGCATTTGCTTCGGTTTATGCCTTCTATCTTTAATCCTATTAATTGCCTATTCCAGCCGAGGCGGCCTTGCGATAGAACCCAAACCCTACCGTCTACAATAAATAGTTTATTTTCATGATGGGAATATTTCGGCTTTTTATAAGAGTAAGGCGGACTGGAAAAGCCCTACGAATAAAAGGAAACTTAATAGGTAATAATCTGGGACTTCAGTACTCTTAACGTCTAGAGCTTAGGAAAGTCTTACGCATAGATGAAAAAAGAAAAATAATCTTATTATCTTTATTTCGCGTGGAATCTTAGGTTTAAAGTTCAAAATAGTTTCTATTTTGAAAAAGGTTGTTTCAATCAAATTACGTAAAACAAGCACACAAAGTTTTCATAATTCTCTGTCATTTTAACAAGACGAAGACCTGTAGAGGCTGTTAAGATAGCTGCTAATGCCATAGGCGCTTTTCCTGCGGCAGGGTACTTGATTGTACGTGCACAATTTAAATAGAGCGAATGCATTAGAATTATAAGGGAAAAGCCTAAAATTGAAAAAGCTAAAGTTCAATCATAAGTTACTTACTAATGAAGCTAAAAACACGGATCAGCTTTTGAAAGAAATTGAAGAGCGTTAAATGAAAGAAATGAATGCTTGTTAGTTGGATAATAAAAGAAATAAGTACTGATGAAGAATGAACAGCCACGTCTAGATGATGCTGTTTAGCGTGTAGTAGAAGCTAAATACGACAAGCTGCAAGCTAGGGGTAAGGGTCTTTGCGCGACAAGATTCAAGATCAGTATGCGGGACAAACAACCATGAAAAAAAGGCCACAAGTATCATAGGCAGACCTTCAACAGGCACCTAGAAAAAAATTACCACCTAAATTATCTATCAAGTACCCTGTCCCAAACGCAAACTTCTTCGTTTTTAGAAGATATGAAGATATTTTTGTTTCTTGGAGAGCCATCGGGAACTCAGGTTCTTTTATTCATCGAGTTTAGCAAGTATATCTTTCTTAGGATCTAAGTCCTATTAATCTGAACGTAGAGTCGTATGATGCGAAACTATCACCTACGGAGTGGGTTTAATCTTAGATCTTTTTATTCTCCGGATTTTTATGGGATTATTATCGCGGGTTTGTCTATCTTAATTTTAATGGGCGTCTAACAAAAAAAGATATTTTTTTGTTGGTTGGCCCTTTTGTGGGGCCTGTTGAAGGGCCGAAGTAATTCTAAAAAAAACAAGAATATACCAAATGAGTTTGAAAAATACATGGCTATTTCCAATTGGTTATCGTGACGCTGCGGAACCTTGGCAATTAGGATTTCAAGACGCAGCAACACCTATGATGCAAGGAATAATTGAGTGCGCCTAGATATATCATCACGGTTGCAGAGCTCTGCTCCAACTCTGCCATATCTGCTCGAGCTGGCTATTGCCAGGATGTGAGCTACACAGGTGGGGCATCCTTAGCAATAAGAAGATTGCCCCGAAAGCATCATGTGAAACTCGCAGAACATTGAGACTGCCCTCACTAGGATGCTTCGACAAAGCATAAGGAAAGATCAGGATAACAAACTTGATACGTGAATCTAGTCCATCCAATTCCGGGCCGTATGTCTGAAGCGGAATATCAAGGCATACGCGTGGATAGTAAGCCTGCAAAACGGCCGAACTCGCGCTCGATATCAATTGCGAACACGGGACTTGAGTCCCCACGTAGCACTCTATACAAGAATAGCCCGAGAAATCAGGCATTCACGCAAGGATCTAATCCTTGAAAATCCGTGATGGTGGAAGCTGGGGAACTAACTCCCTGTACAGGGAGAATTCAGAGATCCCGTAGTAAAAATGCATGGTTTTAGCTATTAAGGGGATCAACCTAAGACCGTTTCGTATCCTCTCTGAGGTACATAAGGGGCTTTGAAAAAAAAAATATATCTATTTTTTCCCGTGTCCTTATCTCAATTAAAAAGCGAATGAAAGCCTATAAATGCAAGAATGAAGCATACAATGGACTGTTACGCGCTCAACGATACCATCATCTTAACTACGTGTTACGAAGCAATCAATTTATAGCCTTGATGATGGCACTGCGCAATAGTTTGTGGAATAAAGCAAGCTTCCCTGCTGACTGATTGTTTAACAGATGCCCACTTTGTTCGCTTTGCGAACAAAGAAAGGTGCGCGTAGCGCCGTTACGTTTCATATTTTGTTTTGGAGAAGAGGGCAAAGCATGCTTCTTTGCCCCTTCCCAGGCCGAGGTTCAAGGTAGCGAGCTTTATGACGGAAAACTGTCACGTATGGTTCTGAGGGCAGACACCGAGCGCTGACCCCTATCTTACATCATGATATTTTTTTCTTTTTAATAATTATTTTGATCTTTGTATTATGGATGTTGGTCCGCGCTTTATGGCATTTTCACTATAAAAGAAATCCAATTCCGGAAAGGATTGTTCATGGGACTACTATAGAGATTATTTGGACCATTTTTCCTAGTATTATTCTGATGTTTATTGCTATACCATCTTTCGCTTTATTATATTCAATGGACGAGGTAGTAGATCCAACAATTACTATCAAAGCTATTGGACATCAACGGTATTGGAGTGCGCCCTTTCACAAGAATAATGGAAGTGCAATGAAATGCACCGGACTGGTTCTATGGTCTGCAAAGCTTCTGGCTTACCAAAAGAAAGATGAGCCAAAATCATTCTTCGTTTGACGTTGAAAGACTCAAGAGACTAGAGCATGCCAGAAACGGGGAGTTGAGGTTAAACCTATAGACTGAAAAGGCTCCCCCAGCTAATAGGCCTATGGTTCCATTCTTTAAGTCGCTAGAGGTACACATTCCTCTTCTCGGTGTAGGCAATAGACGAGAAATAGACTGCTCAGCCTGCAATGTCCAATAACAGCGTTGAAGTATTGAATCTATCAGCACCACAGCCAGTGGCATACGACTTCGAATCTAACAGGCCCGGCCCCGTCATTTTTTGGAATAGGGGATCCCCTAACGTTGGCAACAACCACGGTAGTGGCAAAACTGCCGGAAGAAGAAGAACGAGCCTCTCTGAGGCTTGCTCTTCTTCTTTGGGGACGGAGGTCCTCCAGTAAGTAACATCAAGAACAAGAACTTTACCGAAAGGGACCAGCGCTTATACTGTACTGAAGTCTCGGCCGCTCGCGAGGGACGTCGGGCAATTTCGGCGAGAACTCAAGGGTCACAGAGGATTTACTTACGGTGGAAATGTTAATATTTTAGTCTATTCAACCTAATAAAGAGCTATAAAACTGCATATCGCAAGATCAAATGAAAATTTGGGAACATTCCTTCAGGAGTCGGCGAGTCCACTCTCGACGATTCAGGGCGTGACCCCTCTTATCATCATCAATAAAATGAAGGACAGATCCTTTCAGTTCCAAGCAAGCGGTAAGTTTTTTAAGACATCAATAGGTGCTAGGAACAAAAAAGAAAGGGGAAGCCTATTGCTATAAAACAATGAGCAAGGACATAAGACCCAAAGATTAATAAATAAACCATGGGTTCACTGGGTCATTCCTACAACTTGGACTATCACCCCCTTTTTTTGAACGTTCCACTTATTGAACAAAGGATAACTAGATTGGATTCGTTTTATGTGCTTAACTATGCAGTAAGGTCCTATATTTTTTTTTTCTATATGATTTGTGTCTCGCTTGTGAAATTACTAAAATTGCGGAAGCACATTATTACAGACATATCAACAAAAAAGCCAAAGTTTTGACCTTGCTTGAAAAGTCTCACTAAGATCATAGTTCAATAAAACAAGAAGCAGACCCCTGATAACGCCACCCGAAAATCCACTGTAAAGAGTATATTACGTTTTATCCCCGGGTGGGAAAGAACTAGACATTCTACTCTTCGGGTTTTAATGAGCGTGGAGAGCTGTCTGCGGGGAAACTTGCAAGTACAGTTTGGTGGGAGGCGTATGGGCCCTTGGGACCAAGGACTGGCCGTCGACCCAACCTTATGAGTATTCAGACTATAACAGTTCTGATGAACAGTCACTAACTTTTGATAGTTATATGATTCCGGAAGATGACTTAGAATTGGGTCAATTGCGCTTATTAGAAGTAGACAATCGAGTAGTTGTACCAGCAAAAACTCATCTACGTATGATTATAACATCTGCTGATGTACTTCATAGCTGGGCTATACCCTCCTTAGGTGTAAAATGTGATGCTGTACCTGGTCGTTCAAATCAGACTTCCATTTTTATTAAACGAGAAGGAGTTTACTATGGTCAGTGCAGTGAACTTTGTGGAACTAATCATGCGTTTATGCGTGCGCCCGAATAAATAGGCCGACTGCTGAGCCCATTCTGGCTCAGTCGCACTTTCTCGAATAAGGCAAACCTGGGTGCGAGCTACCCAAAAAAGCTATCATAGCAATATCATGGCTAGAGCAGTGGGGAAAAGCCGGGGATCAATGGGCCTGCCCCCATTAGGGCTCCCCGGGAAAGCAGAGGATATGGTTAGGATAACGAGCTTGAAACGCGGAGCCCGTCCTAAGCTGGACCGAACGTCCCAAGCAGGATATAGCGGCGAGCGAGTGGTTAGTAAACCAATAGTGTTAAATCCGCAGTTGATGGCATTAGCTCCTGCGGCACTCGAGGAACCACAAGGCACTCCATACAGAGTAAGTCCGAGAAATCAGACGCCCGCGCAAGGACCTAAATTCTCACTAGGAGGTAAAACCTAATTCGGACCTATGGAAGTCGGGGCTAAACATCCCCATGACAGTGTCGTGAGGGAGTTCAGAGGCCTCATAATAGTATTACAGGCCTCTTCAGGTCATGCGAAGGGGGTCAATCCAAGATCGTACTTTCTCTCTACTAAGATAACAGGAGCTCTCAACAAGTCTATACGCTAGTTTACGCTCAAGTTAAACTGGACAGATCTTGTTTGTCTCTCAACAGCCATATGGGTGAAGATCTACGGAAGCAAACACGACAGATACTACGGATTCACCCGAATATTGAGCGATTCCTTGTCTGATACGAGGCTATTTAAGAAAAGCAAAAAAAAATGACACCGAGATCTGTAAGGAATACTCTGAATAGAAAAAAACCCCAGCCCATTTAGTAAATAAGCCGAGCAAAAGTCAGTTATTTTTCACACCACCGGAAATACCCAAGCCAAGCGAGATCAGAACGGGGGCAGCAGCATCGTGTGAAAAGACCTCCGGCTAATGCTGGAGGTCATATTTTTTGCCTATTTTATCTGGTCGCTCGCGCGGATTTCGGCCTCACAAAGGAAGCCAAGGATATGTTCCAATTACACACGGGCCCGCTAAGGGCCGAAGGCCATAAAGGTTTTTAAGTCTGAGCAATTAGCGCTCCCGCCTAAGATTGTAGATGCGAGCTGGAGCGCCAAAGTTGACCCGCTCGGGGTTATTTCGATTGTGTACTATTTGTGAATCTAATCAAGAGGATATACATAGAGGTAAGAGACTTAAGAGCTAAAATTCGCATGGGAAATGTTACCTATGACTAGTGTAAGTATGAAACTGCTGTGTGGACAACAAATACCACGACGCCGTTAACAGTGACTTGTGGGCTGCGGCGCGGATTAAGATACTGAGAACTCTATCTAACTATTGTGGAGAAGGTTGCCTAAGGTCCAAGGTTAAGATCTAGGAAGGTGAGCAGTACGAGCTGAAAGGCTCCCATACTGTTCGGAGGGCAGGGGCTTTTCCTGACCCCTATCCATTGTTGTAGAAGCTGTTTCTTTGGATGATTATGTTTCTCGGATATCGAATAAATTAGACCAAAAAGCAAACAGGACGAATTATGAGTGTCTCTCAAAAGCATCCTTATCATTTAGTAGATCCAAGTCCATGGCCTCTTTTGGGTTCATTGGGAGCTTTGGCAAGCACCATTGGTGGTGTTATGTACATGCACTCTTTTATGGGAGGTGGAACACTTCTTAGCTTAGGCTTGGGAATGATCCTATATACTATGTTCGTATGGTGGCGCGATGTTATACGTGAATCCACTTACGAAGGACATCATACATTTGTGGTCCAATTAGGACTTCGCTATGGTATGATTTTGTTCATCGTGTCTGAAGTCATGTCTTTTTTAGCTTTCTTTTGGGCTTCTTTCCATTCTTCTTTGGCACCTACGGTAGAAATTGGAGCTATTCGGCCCCCTAAAGGAATTGATGTGTTAAATCCTTGGGGAATTCCTTTTCTAAATACCCTTATTTTACTTCCATCTGGAGCTGCCGTGACTTGGGCTCATCATGCTATATTAGCTGGATTCAAAAAACAAGCTGTTTATGCTTTAGTAGCTACCAGGCGACCGTCAGATTACCAAGTAAACTTTTTGATTACCTCCCGTAATCATACCATTGCTGATGCTCGCAATGAGACGGATGCAACTTACCATTTAAACCAAGCGGGACAATAGCATGTTGCAAAAGGAAAGGACGGGGTTGACCAACTCTAGAGAACTTTTCCGACCGTGTCTTGGAAATATAGCCGAATGGGTCATTCATGAATGTGAGGTGTTTATGAGACACTAACTCGAGCGTGTTCGGTCAGGTTATTGATCAATCAATAATATTACAGCGCTATCTCCTCCATGGTAGAATGGTAGCCTGTCTGTGGCAGAGCAGGAGGAGGTCCCAATTTCGATATGAAACAAAAACACTGGAAGCACGGCTGCTTTTTTGTTCAAACTAGCACTATATATATATAGTTGGAAATCTTATGTGTTTTCATGTAAGTATAAGAGTACCTTGGTAGTACCGGTGAACTAGATGGCCATGATCCGGCTATCTGGGACGGAGGACTCGTAGTATCCGCCTACTCGAAAGAGAGCTGGCAACAGTAAAGCACTTGACTCGATCTCATTCGTTTAAGGGCAAAGCGAGAAGGGGTCTAAATCACTGTACAGAAATGATTTTCATTTATGGACTTTACCTGATTGACACGGGAAATCTTACTTCATGTCTGAATAGAATTAGGCCTAAGCCTTTATAATATAAAGGACTACGTGTCCTATAGAGTAAAAAATCAGGTTGGTGAGCCGTGTGATAGGTAACTATCTTGCACGGTTCGGAGAGCACTTTATTATGTCAGATGAGTAAACGACGACCAAGTTGTACGGCTCTATGAAGTAACTTTTGACTCTACCATTTTGCTGGCTCTAGTCTTCACCGGGTTTCAAGGAATGGAATATGTAGAAGCACCTTTCACGATTTCTGATGGTATTTATGGTTCTACCTTTTTCCTAGCTACAGGGTTTCATGGTTTTCATGTTATTATAGGTACCATTTTCCTAATAATATGCGCTATTCGTCAATATCTAGGGCATTTTACCCAAACGCATCACTTTGGCTTTGAAGCAGCTGCTTGGTATCGGCATTCTGTTGACGTGGTTTGGTCATTCCCATTTGTATCCATCTATTGGTGGGGAGGTAATCGAAAAAAGGAGAAAAAATCTGAAACAGTTTTTTTACCAATCTAATCATACTTTATATAAAGATAGAACTTAATTTAGTCTGCTTTTTTTTCTAAGAACTGGGCTTGTAATGATGGTGGTATTCGTTATTAACTCTGGCGATTCTAATATGGATCCTAGTACTTTTTAGAAGGAAGGTATCCATATACCGCTGATGTCACGAGGCAAATATTTTGATAGACTTAAAAGTTATCAATAACTTAATTATTCTAAGAGGAAGCTTGAGATCTATAAGGGGCATTATGATGTCAATCCAGAGGGCATAAAAGGCATCCCGACCTTGCCGCTGAAAAAAGAATATGTTTGCTATGCCCTATCACGTAATATGCAACCTGCCTTTTTTTCCAATAGCAGTCGAATGGATAAAACCGTAGCTGCTTAAAAGCGACCGTCAGATTTGCATAAGAAAAGCGAAGAAGGTGGTTGACCAACGCCGCGCGGCACGCGCGTGCTTGTCCTAGGCCGGTTTGCTTAGGGTGTTGCTTGCGCGGCGCTTTGGAGAGGCCTTGTGCTGATGGTATACCAGTAACATTTTTGTGGGAACCGAATAATAAATATAGCTTCGCGGTCTTCTTCGTCCATTATGCGGGGGTGCGCGGCTTATGTGAGAACCCGCGCGCCCCCCTCCCCCTCCTTTTTGTCCGTTTGGTAAACAAAGGAAATACTTGATTGCTTCGTTTGTAAAACGCGGCATTATGTAAACTTTACATACATATTAAAATAGATGGGCTAGATGCACTAAACAATAAAACTACTTCATTAATTCTAAGAAATGCTTCTATGTATTTTGGAAAGACGCGTAGCACTTGGTTGGTTTTGCAAACAAAGAAAAAAAATATATATATATTTTTTTTTACAATAGCTTTTCATATGAAATGGGATAGGAAAAAAAGCCAACAAAATGAGACTGTATATCATTGGTATTTTAGCGAAAATACTTGGAATAATAATACCCCTTTTACTAGGAGTAGCCTTCTTAGTTCTAGCTGAACGTAAAGTAATGGCTTCTATGCAACGTAGAAAGGGCCCTAATGTAGTGGGATTGTTTGGATTGTTACAACCTTTAGCAGATGGTTTGAAATTAATGATAAAAGAACCTATTTTACCAAGTAGTGCTAATTTATTTATTTTTATAATGGCTCCAGTAATTACATTTATGTTAAGTTTGGTTGCTTGGGCTGTTATACCGCGCGCCGTGCAAGGTGCTTTCGTCGCTATGGGGCATATCCTGGTGCCCGATCTCCAGTCTGCGTCAATGGAGTAAATCACCCAGAGGTAGCGTTGCCGCAATGCGCGTGGAAAAGCATCTGGGAAAGCAAGTCACAAGAGATCCATATTTCGAAGGACGACTCGGAAGATACTGTTGGGGTTGATGAGGCTGACGAATCCGAATTACGTAGCTGCTGAACGACAGCATTCACCAAGCCAGCGGGTAACGACTTGGTCCTGTAATCGGTTCTTTTGGTAGGTATAACGGAGGCCGAAGACGGAAAGAAATATATATTTTTTTTTCGGGGGCATTCTCAGTAAGGGAATAATACTATGCGGACATCTTACCTCGACAAACAGGTGAAAAAAGTCGAAGACGCAATCACGGGATCGACCTACTCTCTAGTGAGAGGGTCGGCGGAGCCGCTATAGTAAGTAAATAGGGAAATCGACCAAGCCAGGTACTGAAGGGCGGCAGTCATGATTCGATGGTAGAGGGCGTAGCCCTTTCCTTGCCACAAATGTGGTGAAGGCGGCGACGCTTCAACTCTTCTGAGAAGACGGGTTGATCATAGCAGACACTTAAATGCTGCTACGATCTCATTCAATAAGTACCTCGTAAAGCGCGTCAATATATATATTTTTGTTGATGTGCTTCAGTAAATCAGTGGCGGAGAGCTGTATGACGGAAAACTGTCACGTATGGTTCGGAGGGCGGGGAAATCTCCGACCCCTACTTTTGATTATGGTATGGTGTTGTCAGATTTAAATGTAGGTATACTTTATCTATTTGCTATATCTTCTTTAGGCGTTTATGGTATTATTACAGCAGGCCGGTCCAGTAATTCTAAATATGCTTTTCTAGGAGCATTACGATCTGCAGCTCAAATGGTTTCTTACGAAGTTTCTATCGGTCTTATTATTATTACTGTACTAATTCGTGTAGGTTCTTGTAATTTTAGTGAGATTGTAATCGCGCAAAAGCAGATATGGTTTGGCATTCCCCTGTTTCCTGTATTTATTATGTTCTTTATTTCTTGTTTGGCAGAAACTAATCGAGCTCCTTTTGATTTACCAGAAGCAGAAGCTGAATTAGTCGCGGGCTATAATGTAGAATATTCTTCGATGGGTTTTGCTCTTTTTTTTTTAGGGGAATATGCTAATATGATCTTAATGAGGTGTGGAGCTTTGCATCTGACATTCGTTGGGCTGCGGCCTTCTGCAGGAGCCAGTGTCCTTTTAAGGGCCTTGTGCAGTAAACCCTTCTGAGCGATCTGAAGACCAGTAGGCTCGCGAAGCTTTCGGAGAAGGGTAGCCTGGTGTGTCAGCACAACAACGAAACGCGAATCCATCGGACGACCTATCTAAGACTAGGGAGATACCCTAAGTGGGTACCTCGTAACTTTTCCCCAGACCTATACGTGTACCAAATGCTCATACGGGAAAGTGCGCTCCTAGGTCTGGAACCAGGGAGGGTTGCTGCGAGAAAAAACTTCTCGTCTCATCCAGGGGGTGCAGACACACCTGCGCGAATTACAGATGACAGCTACAAGGGTGGCGGGGGAAGGAAACAGTACCCCATATCCGGGGATGAATGTAAACCCATTGAACAAGGATAATCATTCTGGTTCTGGAAGATAGAACTCACCGGCGGTGGTGGACATTAGTCTAAAAATCGGGCGTAGTAGCAAGCCCAAGTCACTAGGGCGCAAAGCGCAGCACCTATATTATTGCGGACAATAGACTGACTACTAACTACTCGCGCCTTATTATAAGCGAATCCGGTCTAAACCAAGCAGCTTAAAATCTGACGGAAAATACATTTTTCCCGCTCTGTGCCGATCATTCACACTCAGACATCCATGCGAGGCCTTCGTGATTCGAAAACCTACGCGTGACATTGGTTGGAGGGGATGAGACTCGGGATTTCCAGAACGGAGCCGTATGACGCGAGAGTGTCACGTACGGTTCTTTGAGAAGGGTGTGAATATCCATTATTCTCAGGCCCCTTGGGGCCACGAAGCTACACCCTGACTCTCCTAGTCTATGTACATTGCTTTTTCTAGGAGGTTGGCTGCCTATCCTAGATATTCCTATTTTTTATGTGATTCCGGGTTCAATTCGGTTTAGTATCAAGGTTCTTTTCTTTTTGTTTGTATATATATGGGTTCGTGCAGCATTTCCACGATATCGTTATGACCAATTGATGAGGCTTGGTTGGAAAGTATTCTTACCTTTATCATTAGCTTGGGTAGTTTTTGTATCTGGTGTTCTAGTAGCCTTTGACTGGCTCCCTTAATCCATTGAACAATTTTCACTGCAGTGCAACTAAAAAATATATATTTTTAATTAAAAAGAACTCCGTTGAATGGCAGCTAAAAAACCAAATGAATTGATTAGAAGAAATATAAAATAATATATTTTATTCGTTCTATTAACTTCATAAATGCAGGCCTTGAGAGAAGGAGAGAGAGGCCAAGCCTCTCTCTCTTTGAGCGTTCCAAAACGAATAAAAAATATATATATATTTTTTTTTTATCTAAGGCCTTGTAATGATGGGTAAATCCTGCCCATGATGGATTGCGTTAATCATGAAGAACACAAAGTTTCCATGATCCGCGAAAACGAGAAAGCACGAAATATTCATATGGCAAGACGACTATCGATTCTTAAACAACCTATATTTTCTACATTTAACAATCATTTGATAGATTATCCAACCCCAAGCAATATAAGTTATTGGTGGAGTTTTGGTTCGTTGGCTGGTCTTCGCTCATTCATTCAGATAATTACAGGCGTTTTTTTAGCTATGCATTATACGCCTCATGTGGATTTAGCTTTCTTAAGCGTAGAACACATCATGAGAGATGTGAAAGGCGGCTGGTTGCTTCGTTATATGCATGCTAATGGGGCAAGTATGTTTTTTATTGTGGTTTATCTTCATATTTTTCGTGGTCTATATTATGGAAGTTATTCGAGTCCTAGGGAATTAGTTTGGTGTCTTGGAGTTGTCATTTTACTTTTAATGATTATAACAGCTTTTATAGGATACGTACTACCGTGGGGTCGATTTGGCCCCTCCTTCTACTAATAGAAGGATAAAAAAACCCCACTAAATGCGGGAAACTCTTTATTACTAAGGTACTCTTCTCCTATGGAAGGCGCGAAATGGACGATTTTTGGTGGCGATCCCCAGAATTTTAGCCCTGCTGTCTTGTGTGGGTCTAAATTCTAAGTAAAAATCCTTAGCATGTCATTATAGACAATCCGCAGGAAAACTCTTGCTATACGAGAATAGGCGTCTTCAGCCTTGGAAAAAATAGCATAGAGATTTCCTCAGAGACTACACGTGGGGTGCCTAGTCTATCATTGATCTTTGACTAGGTAAATATATAGTCCCATTTCTCTCTAAAAAATAATGTCTATTTCACTCTAATGAATGAATGAATAAAGGCCGGAGGCCTATTGGAGTCTTCTTATGGTCTATTTAAGCCGTATATTAAGGTTTTATTTATAAACCTTACTTAAGCAGCTTTGTAACCTTTTGCCATAATAGATCCAGGATATTTTAATAGGGTTTACTTTCAATTCTTGCTCCGGGGATATTTGAGTAACACCCAATTTGACGAATAATAGTAAAGCCGAAGGCCCGCCAGTATCTAGGATTTTAAATCAAAACCTCGGCTAGTTTGAATTGGTTCCCGTTTTCTTTCAGGGCAGTTAAGAGGGTTTCTAAGAAAATTATTGACTATTCGACTCTTGGAGCATTAGCTTATTGGCTTATGAATGATCAGGCCAAAGAGCGCGCGGGCCTTATTCATACAAATAGTTTTACCAAAATACTGCAGAAAAAATTTCGTATCAGGGCTAATTCTAATAAAAAATACTTTAAATCGCTGCTCGATATTCTGAGTGAAATGCTAGAATAAAAAAAACCGGTGGAGCCTGACATCATTCATCCATAAAATCTGGAGAGAATGTAGAAAAGACATGGTTTGGGGGAATTTAGGCAAATGAGTTTTTGGGGAGCTACAGTCATTACGAGCTTAGCTAGTGCAATACCTGTGGTAGGAGACACTATAGTAACTTGGCTTTGGGGTGGTTTCTCGGTAGATAATGCTACCTTAAATCGTTTTTCTAGCCTTCATTACTTACTTCCTTTTATAATAGCTGCCGCCGCTATTATTCATCTCGCTGCATTACATCAATATGGCTCTAATAATCCATTGGGTATCAATTCTTCTGTGGATAAAATAGCTTTTTATCCCTATATGTACGTAAAAGATTTAGTATGTTGGGTAGCTTTTGCCATTTTTTTTTCTATCTTTATCTTCTATGCACCCAATGTTTTAGGGCATCCCGACAACTACATACCCGCGAATCCTATGTCAACTCCGGCTCATATAGTGCCAGAATGGTATTTCTTACCAGTTTATGCGATTCTTCGAAGTATACCTAACAAATTAGGGGGTGTAGCTGCCATAGGACTAGTTTTTGTGTCATTATTTGCTTTACCGTCTATTAACACATCGTATGTACGTAGTTCAAGTTTTCGACCAATTCATCAAAAATTATTTTGGTTGCTTTTGGCAGATTGCTTACTTTTAGGCTGGATTGGATGTCAACCTGTGGAAGCACCATATGTTACTATTGGACAAATTGCTTCAGTTGGTTTTTTCTTCTATTTTGCTATTACGCCTATTCTTGGCGAATTAGAAGCTAGATTAATCCAAAATTCTAATGTTTGCGAGGACTTAAGTCCTCGCAAGCTTTCCCACATTTTTAAGAATTCAATTCATGTTGTGAAATGAAAAGCCATCAATTTATTAACCGTCTTATTACCAAATCTCCGTATCCGCTTTTTATCTATGATTTTTGCATTAATTAGTGGTGTGTTTTTAATTGCGCCACTTTTCAAACCCATCATTGCACTTTGTGAAAATGGGTTCCTGAATGCAGCTTCGCCCTTGAATGCTTACGCCCTTGCCGGGATTACTCCAGCAATTACAGTGGGTATTTCAGGAATCCAGCGTCGGTCAAGAATTCCGGATCAAACAAAGTTTCTGTACAGAATTCTTAACCTAGGAGACTTCGCCCATGAACGTTTTTTCGGTTCTGTGAGTCCTCTTCTAGCAAGCGCGTAATCATCCAAACAGTTGTCGTCTACTGTTTCGATTTAATTGGATGATTTAGCACATTGCAAAATGGAATTGACTTCGTGTTGTCTTATTCTCATTCTTTATCATGTTCGAATGATTAACTCCTGCCCAACATCGTGCTCGAGGGCGCAGCATATATTGCTATTGCTGTTTACCGCCCAGTGAAGAAGCTTCTCCCGGCTGAGTAAGCGCTCGCTCCTGTAGACAGCCAGGACTCAAACGCAGTAGCACGACTTGCGCCTTCGGCCTTGCTATCGGTTGAGAGCCTTATTTAAGAACGAATTTTTATGTAGCTTTACACTTGGTAGATGGCTTGCTACGCCCTTTAGAGTTCACGGATCCCGCGACTGTTTTCTTAGCTTATTTCAGTTCTTCGTATATTTTTATTCTACTTAATTGACAGTTTAGAAGAGATGCCATGAAAAAGTTTCATAGCATAGTCTCAAAATACGATGAAACACATAGAAAAAAAGAAAGAAATTACTCTATTCGTTTCTAGGATCTTTTCTACTTTAATTTAGGTCCTGGTTGGTTGTTTATTTTGATTTTTTTCCCGCCTTATCGCGGGCAAGTAAATCATCTACTACGGCTTTATGAAAAACCATTTATAAAAAAATATATATTTTTTTTTGCTTCATGTTTTCCGGATTTCTTAAGTTTACCAAGTTTACAAGCTGGAATCGGTTGAATTCGTAGCAGAGCACTCTGTAACATTTTAACATTTGCACTAGAAAGTAAATGCTACATAACGTATTCACTGTGCTGCGCTTTGCGCCCAATTTTGCATTTCTTTATTCAGTCAATAATTTTCTCATTATCCCCTGCCCCCGCAAGTTAAAGGGCGAAGCGTTTTGTTTTCATGGGCCCGTTTGGTGAACTCGTGCTTGGCTAATTAAGTTACTGAAAAGGTGGCTATGGCGCTCCCAGCTTTTAGACGCTTCGCGCTTTTGTAATACTAAAATATGCTTCGCTCTTTAACTCATGTCGTAATGTGTTTACTTCTTGGAAAAAAAGAGACGATTTGTGGATAACCAATCGTTTTTCAAATCTCTGATAGCTACTTTACCAAAATGGATACATCAATTTCAAAAATCAAAACATGAAAATATATTATATACCAATCCTGATTACCTATTTCAATTATTATGGTTTTTGAAATATCATACCAATACACGTTTTCAGGTCTTAATTGATATTCGTGGAGTTGATTATCCCTCTCGAAAACAAAGATTTGAAGTAGTTTATAATTTACTAAGGGCGACCGCGAAGTCATCGAATAAAGTGCTCATTCGTACCAAACGAATGAGACGTTGTAGAGGTCTGCAACGAAACGGGCACGACTTATTTGACGGATATACCGCGCCGGAACACCCAACGGAACGAACTTCCAATGGGGAACATAGCCTGTCGTGAAAGGGGATCACAGGGAATAGCCAACCCATAATACCCAACCGTGTCTTTCAAACGCAGTTGAACGGGGAAAAAAATTTATTTCTTTTTTTTCATTCGTGAACGTGAGGTGTAGGTGGGATATTAGCCCGGGCGCATTAGGCAAGACTCGAATGAAGTATCATAGCGTCTTCTTCGTACGACGGAGCTTAGTGACGATCGTACCAGGACAACAAAGGAACCAAGATCCCCAAAAGTATTTTTTTTCTTTTTGCTATGCTCATGAAAATCGAAGTAAAGGGCGAAGCTTTAGAGGCACAGCACTTGAGGGTATCTAAAGCACCTGAAGCGCACTGCGCGAAAATGCCCAAAAGCATCCAATTACGAGCATTCGGTGGAACCGGTGAACCATACATTTTTCTAAATAGAGATGCGTGGGACAGAGGGCTCGTAGTACCTACCTACCCAAAACAAACCCTGCAAAAGGAAAGTGCTGGCACTGTATGACGAAGGGGAAGGAGCCTAAATCGGCGTACCCCCTCCTAGAGGGGGTACGTTACATACTCAAGCAGCATGAAGGGACCGAGATTGAGCTTGGATAAGACTAAGCAGTTAAAAAAAATATAGATTTTTTTGCTGCTGCGACATATTCTAATCGTCTGCATGTTTTTTGAAAACATTGTCATAAAGAGCAGTTCCAGACAGAAAGCCTTTTTTAGCTTATAAAATCAATCTGTGGATTACCACCCATAAAAAGCTTTTACCTAATCAAGGTTCGAAGAATGGTGCTTATAGGAAAACTACTATATGCGGCACTTTGATCAGAGTACCATGAACACTGGGGGACTAGGTAATTCACTTCGGATTCCATTTTAAAGCAAAAAACACTAAAAGCGTGCAACAAATAATTTCTTTTTTTTATGTAGCTTTCCTCGGCCGCACTGCGATACATAGAAGCATAATTAAAATAGTAGGAAACCTCGGTCTAGGCCATCCGCAAGCGTGCGTTTCACAGATGATTTTACTATTGGGGTAATTGGTCTACGAGCTCTGGCAGAAAAGATACTTGACTTGCTTACATGATTTATTGAAGTACGGCTTTAGCTTGGGCTTAACCTGGATAAGACCCTAATAACCTGAACCAAAATTAATAAAATTTCTTTCCTTGGATATCTTACTAGTCGTAATTCAGAATATACCTACAAGTTTTGACAACAATAGGGCGGCAATTAGATAATATATAGAATCCATCGATCTGATGGGCTTAGCTCACTTGTTAATATGTGTAAAATGATAAACCGTCTGGCGCTTTTCCGATAAATGAAGTAACCCGAAACCCTGTGTTGCTTACCTTCAGTATCTTTAAAGCTATTCAGTAGTGCGCGTTAACCTCCATTTTACTCTGCCCTGTCAATTAGTAGCATCTGGCAAACTCTAAAAACCAATGTATAACGCACCGCGCTTAAGCTACATATTACGTATTTCATTGACCAAAACATATACAAATTATACACCGCAGCTAAGAAAGGCAAAGCCCGCTCGAATTGCATAACTCATTCGCTTACAAAAATTACCACGATAAGCAATACGAGGGCGCAGCACCTCTGGAAGCCATATATGCTGCTAGTTTTTGTTATAATGCAAGGCTACGAGTGCTCCATGTACGTAAAAAATATATTATTTCGCCGGGAAAGCCCACGCTTAGAGCCATATGATTACAAACAACCTTGGTTGGACTTGAGTTGGAGAGCCGTGTGATGGGTAACTATCTTGCACGGTTCGGAGAGCACTTTATTCTATTGAGAGAATGCATAGGAAAACTGCGGCTCTGCGATAGAATTCTTGACTCTATGTATTCAATATAACTCACGTATTCGTGTACAAACCAGTGTGGACGAAATAACTCCAATTTGTTCGGCAGTCGATATATTTCCGTCAGCGGGCTGGTGGGAGCGAGAAGTTTGGGATATGTTTGGTGTTTATTTTTCTGATCATCCTGATTTACGCCGTATATTAACAGATTATGGTTTTGAGGGTCATCCATTACGAAAAGACTTTCCTTTAAGTGGATATGTGGAAGTACGTTATGATGATTCAGAGAAACGTGTGGTTTCTGAACCTATTGAGATGACTCAAGAATTTCGCTATTTTGATTTTGCTAGTCCTTGGGAACAAAGTTCGCATAGTGACAAATCGAGGAAAAAGTAAAGAATTTTTGCTTACAGCCATCTTGATAATATTCAATTTCGTAGTAATTGCATGCTCGGCTCAGTTCTATGGCATGCTGAATAATCCGCTTTGCTTGTCTGAACCAAACTCGGTCTTTTCGATCTAAAACAGCAGGAGTGTTGACTTTTTGTGAAAGCGCCGCGCTCGAGTGATGAGGATTCAAAAGAATAAAGTGGGCCTCCGCTACTTCATTAGCTTGACAGGGAGAAAAGAAATGGGAAGAAGGGAATAAAAAAAAAATATATGGAAATGCCCCAAAATTTTTTATCTATTTTGCCTTTCATTTTTTTTCTCCCATGTCTTATTAGCTTGAAGGAGCTTGGCCAATGAATGCCTCCCCCCTTTCCCGTCTTGATCTATCATTTAAGATGATAAATTGGACACAATCTGAAGGTTCAGATTGTGGAATTATTTAATTTATTGGTAGAAGGTTTTATTAATTTATGAACAAATTAACTGGAAATAAGTTGGCTGGAGCAGAACTATCTACATTATTAGAACAAAGAATTAGCAATTACTACACCAAATTGCAAGTGGATGAGATCGGTCGAGTGGTATCAGTTGGAGATGGAATTGCACGTGTTTATGGATTAAACAAGATTCAAGCTGGAGAAATGGTTGAATTTGCCAGCGGTGTGAAAGGAATGGCTTTGAATCTAGAAAATGAGAATGTAGGAATTGTTATATTTGGTAGTGATACTGCCATTAAAGAGGGAGACATTGTCAAGCGCACTGGATCTATTGTGGATGTTCCTGTAGGAAAGGCCTTGTTAGGTCGTGTGGTTGATGCCTTGGGAGTACCTATTGATGGAAAAGGTGCTTTAAGCGCTGCAGAACGAAAGCGTGTAGAAGTTAAAGCTCCCGGGATTATTGCACGTAAATCTGTGCACGAACCCATGCAAACAGGATTAAAAGCAGTAGATAGCCTGGTTCCTATAGGTCGTGGTCAACGAGAACTTATAATAGGAGACAGACAAACTGGAAAAACTGCTATCGCTATTGATACCATATTGAACCAGAAGCAAATTAACACACAGGGCACCTCGGATAGTGAAAAATTGTATTGTGTGTATGTAGCGATTGGACAGAAACGTTCAACCGTGGCACAATTAGTTAAGATTCTTTCAGAAGCGGGTGCTTTAGAATATTGCATTATTGTAGCAGCTACTGCTTCGGATCCTGCTCCTTTGCAATTCCTGGCACCATATTCAGGTTGCGCTATGGGAGAATATTTTCGAGATAATGGAATGCACGCATTAATCATTTATGATGACCTTTCAAAGCAATCAGTGGCATATCGACAAATGTCATTATTATTACGTCGACCACCAGGTCGTGAGGCGTTCCCTGGAGATGTTTTCTATTTACATTCTCGTTCATCAGAAAGAGCCGCTAAAATGTCAGACCAAACTGGTGCAGGTAGCTTGACTGCATTACCTGTAATTGAAACACAAGCTGGAGATGTATCTGCTTATATTCCGACCAATGTTATTTCCATTACAGATGGACAAATCTTTTTGGAAACAGAACTTTTTTATCGTGGAATTCGACCTGCTATTAACGTAGGACTATCTGTAAGTCGTGTGAGCGGGGTGAGATCTACATGGGATCGCTGGAGTTGGAAAGCTCTGCGTAGGATCCCTCAGCGCGTAATCTGCCTTACTTGATTATAACTGGGTCGAAAGCCGGTAAGTCAGAAACTAACTATCGGAAGTTCAGGAAAACAAACCTCGATGATGGTCGCCCTACTCTCAGAGGGAAGACACCCGGGATTCTACCTGCGTGAACTTGGGATATGTGCCGTCTGCAGCATGAGTACTTCCACTACACGAGAAGGAAAAGGGGAACCCTGCATCGGAAAACACACGAACTCCACGGCGATGAACGGGTCAACCAAGGCTCTACAAATCGTTAAATACCTAGAGGGAACTCCCGATGGGAATCCGGGCCTATTCGTGAGGAAAGGCCGCGATTCGTACGGTCCCAGTGGAACCACCACAAAAACTTACGAGGGGAAAACCTCGTTGGTTCGGCGATGGATAGAACTGAGAATCAGGAAAGTCCTGCTTCTCCTGCCCGAGTTGAGGCTGCGGCCGATCGAATTCGGGGACTGAAACCTAACGTCGACGGAAAATATCAGAAAATCATCAACATAATAACGGACCCACATGCGCTCATAGCAGCGTACCAACGCATCAAGTTTGAATTCATGAAGAAGAAGAGGATGACGAATAGGAAATCTTCCAGGGAGGAAATTAACTTCTTATCCGCGTTAATCGAAGATGATTCGAGCACATCGCAGAACAACTGCGCGCGGGGAAATACCCCGCGAAACAAATGGACATCCCAAAATCAACGAAACCCGGGGGAGACAAGACCACTTACAATGATCAGCACCAGAGACCAGATATTACAAACAGCCGTCAAGGCGGCCTTTAAGCTCACGCCATAAGACTTAAGCAGAGGCTATAAGACCGCTAGGGAAGAGAGTAATGCTGCACAGTTCGGGGATAATAAACTAGCATCCAATAGGAAGCAAATCCCTTTGCGTGCTTAACATTCTAAAAAACTACACACGGACAAAATATTGATGATTTGATTGTCCTCGTCTATAAGTGACAGGTTTCGGGAGAAGGGAGCCGTGTGATAGGCGACTATCGCGCGCGGTTCTTCGAGAGGGAGCTGGGTTCTATATCCTGTGCTAGCGCCTAGAGATAGGTGCGAACCCTACTCTCGAGGTTCTGCGGCTCAGTTAAAAGCTATGAAACAAGTATGCGGTAGCTTAAAACTAGAATTAGCGCAATATCGTGAAGTAGCGGCTTTTGCTCAATTTGGTTCAGACCTTGATGCTGCTACTCAGTATTTATTAAATCGTGGGGCGAGGCTAACAGAGGTTCTTAAACAAGCACAATATAGCCCAATTCCTATTGAAAAACAAATAGTGGTTATTTATGCAGCTGTCAAAGGTTATTTAGATCAAATTCCTATTTCGGGCATTAATAAATATGAACATGAGCTTTTGAAGTCTATAGACCCAGATATACTTTCTGCTATCGTACAACAGAAAAACATTACTGAGCAGATTAATAGTCAACTGGCTACCTTTTGTCAAAAATTTACACAGAGCTTCTTAGCAACTCATTCAGTTCAGAAAAATGAAACTAAAAAAAAAATTTCAGGCCGCAGGTTTTGTTTCCGTGCTTCCGGGTGGAGGGTGAAAGCGGCCAGGGCGCAGCCAATTTTTTTTCTTCCGCTCTCTGGCTACGCTCTTAGTAGGGCTTCGTCATACGAGCGGAGCTTGAAAACCCTCCATCCCCACATTAACAACAGATAGATTTGAAAAAAACAAAAACGCAACAAAACATTAACAAAATTGAATATATAGAACGCTTCTTCTTCTGATGTAGTATTTGTAGGAAAAGGGCTTTACGCCTTTGTATTTGTACTATTAGATATTATTTACGTATGCGTTATCTCTGCCCACCATTTGGTTTTCAATTGGATGACCCAGATCAACTATATATTGCCGTAATGCTGCGCTTTGCGCCCACTATTTGGGCTCGCGCTTAGATAGATGTTTGCATCAGTCTTTTCTTCCTTCCAAAATGAATCAATCATTTTCGATGATTGCTTCGCCCTTCACTAAATTCTAGCTGCTGGTGTAATCAGGAGAAAAGGGATTCGAACCCTTAACCTGTGGTTTTGGAGACCATTGTTCTACCATTGGAACTATTCTCCTAAAAAAAAAAGTGGTTCTTGGTTTATGGAATTTGCACCTATTTGTGTCTATTTAGTAATAAGTTTGCTATTTTCTTTGATCTTAATCGGTGTTTCCTTTCTATTTGCTTCTTCCCCCAATTCGGCTTATCCGGAGAAATTGTCAGCTTACGAATGCGGTTTTGATCCTTTTGATGATGCTAGAAGTCGTTTCGATATACGATTTTATCTCGTTTCTATTTTATTCATTATATTTGATTTGGAAGTCACCTTTTTATTTCCTTGGGCAGTTTCTCTTAACAAGATTGGTTTGTTTGGATTTTGGTCTATGATAATATTTTTATTGATTCTGACAATTGGATTTTTATACGAATGGAAGAAGGGCGCTTTAGATTGGGAGTAACCCGGCAATTTCTGAGCCGAAAAACGATAAAAGCAAAAAAACAGTTTTTTTGCTTTTATCGTTTTGCAAGCTTTTAGCATTCCTTCCATCGCTGCGTAAACAAAATGAGATAAACCTCGATAAGTAGGCATAATAAGTCATTCATTAACTTTATTGAGCTCTCGGAGCCTTTGTTGGCGTAGCCAACAAAGTGCAGCCCACGGCAAGAGAGCCCGTAAGGCCGCACTGGCTCTCCGATAAAATGAACTGAAAGGATGCTGGGACGTTAAACGAATCGAGCAGGGCGCTGCCAAATTAGTTTGTTCTCGTGCGTTTGATTTTCTTCGTTTTGTTTGGTAGTTTAATATCTTTACCCTATCGGGTGGAAAATATTAAAGCGTTTCGCGGAACAATGACTGTCTGTTCCCGTACAGTGAATGCCTGAAAATAATAGAATAGATCCTTTTGCGATGGGGGAAGCCCGAAAAAGCGGCTGGGAGGGTTCGCACGACGAATGAAAGGTGAAGGTAGTTTTACTACTTTTTCCCCTTGCCAAAGAGCTTCTGAATAATATGCTTCGCTTCCCCCGCGCTCTTTCTGATGAAATGAAAAAAAAGACATTATATATTAATTACATAGTATACTCAATTCTATACAATCAATAAAGAGATTAACGCAACCTACCTTTTGTTGATGCTTTATGCTATATAAGAGAAAAGATGGTAATAGAAAGAAAAAAAAGAAATATTTTTTTGCTATGCTTTTTATCTTTAAGCTTCACGCTCCTACTTTCGGGTCCGGCCTTTTATCCGCTTTACTTTAACTAATAGGCTGGAGGAACCACTTTGGTGGCGTAGCTGTGAGAGATCAATTTGAGTGATGTGTAATAAAATAAGGCGTCAGGTAATTGGTAAAAAAGAAGTGAACACCTTTAATAAAAAATAAACTAATCATGATGTGTTCTTTTTTAATTGATTATTTAGCATATTAGGGTAATTAGCTCAGTTGGTAGAGCGCCTCGTTTACACCGAGAGAGTCAGCGGTTCAAGTCCGTTATTACCCAAGGGTTTTCATTATCCATGATTCTAAATTGAATCTAGCGTATGAATAAATTTACTAATTTGATTAATAATGATAAAACCACGATAATGAAAAGAAGGAAAAAAAGCAAGCCCGCTTTATTCGCACGGCGAATGAAAGCTTATTATTTTCAGAAAAAAATAACACAGTTGAGGAGAACAAAAGAAAGTGGCGAACTAAAGCAAAAAACTATAAGATGGTCATGAGAAAAAAAATATATCTATTTTTTTTTACTGTGAACATTTAAAAGGTGCCCTGGTTCCGGCTCCACTAGCATGGCGAGTAGAGGCCGAAGCGCTTCGGGCTTATTGGCTATTACCGCGTAATCGTCCTAACGCATGCAAGGTCACAAGTCGACTAAGCGCGAAAAAGTGCCTTTTCAGTGCAAAGCAGAGAACCGCGCAGCCATTAGACTTGTGGCTTCGCTTGAACGATACTTCCGAGTTTCTACTGACGTACGTAGCCAGTAGAACGGAAAGATCCCGATGAATCATCGTAGATGATTCATTATGTTTGGGAAAATAGCTTAGTTGGTTAGAGTGCTGGTCTGTCACGCCAGAAGTCGCGGGTTCAAATCCCGTTTTTCCCGGTAATTTTTCGATTCAAAAATGAATTATTATAAAATCAGTTTAGAAAGAGAGATATATATCTCTCTTTATGAACTGGTAACTGAATCAGTTAAAAAATTTTTTTTTATTGAGATATGGCCAAAAAAGCATGCGATATAATATGATTCAATTTTACAGGGCGTAGCCCCTATCCTACCCGCGTCAAAAGTAGTTCCGAGGTGTAAAACTTTAGGGATAATATAATAATGGTTGAGATTACATACTAAGCTAATGCTAGAGTAAAGAGATTGAAAAAAAAATTATGCTATGCGGATGAATAATGCAAAGAACTAATACAAAGACCTTGTCAAAAAGAATCTAAGATCTTAATCGGTGTTGGCGGAATTGAAAAATTTTCTATATAGAATTTTCTATAGAAAATATCATAGGTTAAGGATTGGATTGGCGCCCCGAGTTGTTCAATTAGAGCAGGAAGCCAGCAATGAAAAGGACGAAGCTCTCTTATGATAAGATAGAAAGATTTACTGCGCCTTATTTGCTCTGCTCTTCAAAAATGGCGCTATTTAATATAGCAGTTCCCACCAAAAGAAGAACATTTGATAATAAGAATGAGATACCCTGGCAAAGCAAGTAAGCATAAGCTTATAAAAGTGTCAAACAGACCGCAGGGCCGAAGGCGCAAGTCGTGCTACTGCGTTTGAGTCCTGGCTGTCTACAGGAGCGAGCGCTTACTCAGCCGGGAGAAGCTTCTTACACTTAACTTCTTATAATATACATAGGACATCTTCTAGTAGCCAATGAGTCAAACATTACTTCTGTGGGTTAACATGGTTAATGGGTTGCGTAAGTCGTATGTGGGCGCGAAGCGCAGCACGTGTGGTTCTGACCGAAAGAGAAAAGCATGAGAGGGCCGCCCATCCTGACAAATACAACAATACTGTATCCTGGGTTCAAATCCCATTTTCTCCGTAGGGGACGTAGTTCAATTGGTAGAGCGCATGCTTTGCAAGCATGAAGCTGTCGGTTCAACTCCGATCGTCTCCAAATAAACAAGTGATCTATTGTAGAAAAGCAGTATAAGTGCTTGGATGAATTACGCTTTATAATAGCCGCAGGAAATCTCGTTATGCTTTGCACTTTAACTCGGCTTTGGAAAAAAGAATCTGAAAACCAAACTGAATAATTTGTAATAAAACGTGTTAAAGGTAAAAATGGAGGACACTACGCGTTCTTCTAACGCTGGCAAGATAAATATTTGACTGCGCTCCATGCTCGGGTAGAGAGTTGGTGCCCTAATGCATGCCGCGGGCAGCAGTGCCCTCGGATTTCTTCTTCTTGTGTCCCGCTCCGTAAAGCTACGATGTTTCGGTTTCACGGGCCTTCAGGCTGCTTCGCAGCCAAACCAAGAAACAAAAACATCGTAGTGTTAAGCCAGCTTAAATTACGGTATTTTTCCTTAATAATACAAACAGTGGCTATCTATATATTGGCCTGCGTAGCTCAGATGGTAGAGCATTCCCATGGTAAGGGAAAGGTCTCCGGTTCAAGTCCGGTTGTAGGCTCTGTAAGAAGAAAAATGATTAGATATGGCTAAAACCAAACAAATCAAAAATTTTACTTTGAATTTTGGACCTCAACATCCCGCTGCTCATGGTGTTCTACGATTAATATTAAAAATGAATGGAGAGGTTGGAGAACAACGCGCGGAAGCGCATATTGGATTACTTCAGTGCGGCATGAAGCCGCTGACGCCGAGTCCCCCACTGTGGTTGAAACGCAAGGCAAGACTGCGGGTTGAGAATACGACAGATAGCGCTGCCTAAACTTCATGGAATTCCATGAACTGGAAAAACAAGCAGTCTTAAATTTGCGCATGCACATTTTCAAGCTACCAAAACGGCTGCAGAGCATATATGACACTGCGCTCCTGGTTTGCTTATTTAAAATTTAGGGGTGACTCAAGTTAGAGAGCCGTGTAATGGGTGACCATCTCACATGGTTCGGGGAGTATTTTATTATGTGATGCGAGTGAATGTGTACAGCATAGCTGGCATCAATTAAATTTTGACTCTATTTATGTTTGTCTCTATGATGGTCCAATAACATGCTTATTCTTTAGCTGTAGAAAAACTTTGTAATTGTAAGGTACCAGAGCTCAGTATATACGAGTGTTATTTCGTGAAATAACTCGAATTTTAAATCATTTACTTGCTTTAATTACTCATGCCATGGATGCGGGGGGCATTAACTCCGTTCTTGTGGGCCTTTTTGAAGAGCGAGAAAAACTTTTAGAATTCTATGAAAGAGTTTCAGGAGCCAGGATGCATGCCAGTTACATACGACCAGGCGGAGTTGCACAAGACATGCCTTTGGGCTTAAGTGAAGATATTTTTCTATTTATACAACAATTTGCTTCTCGTATTGACGAAATAAAAGAAATATTAACCAACAATCGTATCTGGAAACAACGATTAGTTGATATTGGTACTGTTACTGCACAGCAAGCTTTGGATTGGGGATTCAGTGGTGTAATGTTAAGAGGCTCAGGAGTATGCTGGGATTTGTGAAAATCAGCACTTTACGATGTTTATAACCAATCGATTTTCGATGTACTCGTAGGTACCAGAGGAGATTGTTATGACCGTTATTGTATTCGTATTGAAGAGATGCGACAAAGTATTCAAATCATTATGCAATCAATGTCTTAATCAAATGCCTAGTGGCATGATTAAAGCGGATGATCGTAAGCTATGTCCTCCCTCATGATCTCAAATGAAACAATCCATGGAATCTTTAATTCACCATTTTAAACCTTATACAGAAGCTTTTTCTGTACTAGCTTCTTTTACCTATACTGCAGTAGAAGCACCTAAGGGAGAATTTGGTGTGTTTTTAGTCAGTAATGGAACCAATCGTCCTTATCGTTGTAAAATAAGAGCACCTGCTTTTGCTCATTTACAAGGGCTTGATTTTATGTCCAAACATCACATGCTATCAGATGTTGTTACCATAATTGGTATTCAAGATATTGTTTTTGAAGAGGTAGATAGATAGAATTACTATTTCACAGGTAGGACCCTAACTTTATCAAGCCAAAAAAGATTTTTTTCGCGAAACTCAAAACGTCGCTGAATCATCTATGATGACTCATCAACATAGCTTGCGGAGAAGTATATACATAGCGAATTGCTACGAAATGCGCTATTTTAAGGCTTTTCTTCTTTAGAGCTACGCATTTTTTTGTTTGTTTTGCGAACAAAGAGCACAAAGGCAGAGGGTGCCTTGGCGCTTTTTTCCTTCATGCCTTTTCGATAAGTAGAGAAAATAAGCTTGCAGAGGTCACGGCGCGCAGTAAAAAAAAATATATATATATATTTCATTCTGCTGTCTGCTTTACCCCTGGCATAGCGAATGATAGGGCCGGGTAGAACGATGAGAGCGCCCGCGGCCCATCAAGATTATGGCATTCCTACGTAATGCCATAAAAAAGCACTAATTTCATTATGGAACGACTAACTAAAATGCATCGTTATTAAATCTTTTAAGAATGCAAGCCTAGAGCACCTACTTGACACACACAGGATTGAATCGCTTAAAAAAAAGATCTTATATACAGAAAACAATCTGAAATGAAAATACATAGAAGAAAGTTAAAAAAAAGCGCGAGAAGGGCGCGGCAACTCTATGCTATGATCTACTCGCAGTTCAATCCATCTTATTATAAGGTGATAGCAAACCTTGCTGCAGGCGATCAATCATCGTAGATGAAACATTGATACAAATAAAAAAGGCAAATACACCATGACACTAAAACAATTAACTTTTCGTTTAAAAAAAAAGTCTGCTGGCAGAAATTCATCAGGGCGTATTACCGTTTTTCATCGAGGAGGTGGATCAAAGCGATTGCATCGAAAAATGGATTTTCAACGGAGCACTTCGTCTATTGGCCTTGTACAAAGAATCGACTATGATCCTAATCGTTCTTCTTGGATTGCTTTAGTACGATGGCTTGAAGCAATGGAACAAGCGGAGGCAGCCAATAGTCAAACAGAAGAAAACGCTTGGCGTTTTCTTGGTCGAAGAGAAAAAAAAATTTTTTTTTTCGGCCTCTTATTTTCGTTCTCTTCCCTGTCCAGGAAAGCCCAGAGAAGAAATTACGTTTTTTTCTCTGCTCTTTTTTCCTCAGAGACAAAGAGAGAGGCTGCAATTTTAGGCCCTTTCGGTAGCTTTCTCGATTTACCTAGGATAACCTTAGCCGGGGCAAAGCCCGCTTTCTTTGCTTCGCGAATGAAAGACTTCAGAGGACATAATACGTTTTGTAGGAATGAAAGCGGAAGGTGGAAAACGCATAGCGGGGTGCAAAGAATCGAACGCAAAGCGCTTTCTTGGAGAAGCAATCTATTTTTTTCTTTCAGAACTAAGCATAGCGAAAAAAAACCAATGGTTGAAGCGGGCAAAGTAGATCGTGCACCTTTCACTTATATATTAGCTAGTGATCAGTTAGAAGCTGGCAAGACGGTAATGAATTGTGATTGGTTTAAACCTTCGACGTCGTTCGACCAATATCAATCTTCCCATACTTTGCTAGCCCATAACGACCTTCGGTCCCGAAACCACTTTGTTCACACAACAAATGAAGGCCAAAGGTCTCTCAAGGTGGAAGAGCCCGTGCAGCGTAGTCAGGCTGCTTCTTGGCTACGCCCTCGGGAGGACTACGCTTCAAGTGAGAATAAAAACATACTTGATTCATATTATCAAATGGTAGGAAATTGCGTAGCATTGGCTAATATACCTATAGGCACATGGATACATAATATTGAATGGAATCCAGGTCAAGGCGCAAAGTTGATTCGAGCTGCAGGGACCTTTGCTCAAATAATTAAGAAATTCGAAAATACACCACGATGTATTGTGCGGTTACCTTCGGGTGTTGACAAACTCATAGATTCGCGCTGCCGAGCTACTGTCGGTATAGTGTCCAATCTTCATCATGGTAAACGTAAACTTAACAAAGCGGGACAAAGCCGATGGTTAGGCAGACGTCCCATTGTTCGGGGTGTTGCTATGAATCCGGTGGATCATCCTCATGGAGGAGGTGAAGGACGCACAAAAGGAGGTAGACCTTCGGTATCACCTTGGGGAAAGCCCACCAAAGGTGGATTTAGAACAGTAGTAAGAAAACGCAGAAATTAGTTTATGACACGATCTGTATGGAAAGGCCCTTTTGTGGATGCTTGCTTGTTCAAACAAAAAAAGATCAGATGGAAAATTTGGTCACGTAGATCTTGTATTTTGCCCCAATTTGTCGGTTGCTATGCACAAATTTATAACGGAAAAGGTTCTGTTGGTTTAAAAATTACTGAAGAAATGGTTGGTCATAAATTTGGAGAGTTTGCTTCTACACGGAAACCTTCTTCCTCTGGGAAGAGAGCTTCACCCTCGAAGACGAGAATAAGACGAAAAAAAAAGGTAGGATAGTGAAGTATGGCGCAAAAAATAAATCCGATTTCAGTCAGACTGAATCTGAATCGTAGTTCAGATTCAAGTTGGTTTAGTGATTATTATTATGGAAAATTGTTGTATCAAGATATAAATTTTAGAGATTACTTTGATTTAATACGTCCACCTACGGGAAAAACGTTTGGCTTTCGTCTCGGTAAGTTTATTATTCATCATTTTCCTAAAAGGACATTCATTCACGTATTTTTTTTGGATCGACTTAGCCGATCAAGACAGGCAGGCCTTGGGGCAATACAATCGGTCAAGCTGATTAGGCGTATTGACGACGCTACAGAGATACAGCGGAACGAAGTCAAGATTCGGCGCTATGGATACGATGATAGCTTACCATCAATGCACGAAATCGATCAATTACTTCGGATCAGCGGTTGGATGGCCTCCAAAAACTCTATTTTTTTGAGGAACGATGCTTTTCTGGAGAATGATAACAGAAAAATGTCAGAAAAAAGCTATGCGTTTTCTTGTTTTGGCTCTCTGCGTCAAATTAGCGATGTATTTCCACAGACCATTTTCGCAGCTGTGCGTGCTCCTTTAAATTATTTGGTCATGCAATACTTCTTTTATTCAAAGAACCGAATTCAATTTGATCCTATTGTTAACATAGTTTCCAATTTGGCGTCACGGAACATAATTAAAAAATATATTACAGAGGAAGCAGAAGAGAAAGAGGACAGCTTGAAAAAAAGAATGCGTTCTATTCTGTTAAATGAAAGTATTTGTTGGAAAAAAGAAGGCTTAACCTATATGGACAAAACCGCGCAAGGCTCCTATGTGGAAGCCTTACGGGGTTCTACCCGCTTCATTCGCCAAGCGGATGAAGTGGGTTTTGCAAGAAAAAATAGACCCGAAATTTCTCCGAACATCCAAACGGCTTATTCAGTTTGGCTTTTCTCCAAAGATATTAATTCCAGAAGGACAGAGATGCGTAGCGCGGAAGAGCTTTTAGCTTTGCGCACGGCGCTCCCCAGCTTTGTCCGGGCACTAACGTTCCCACACCAAAATGCCCTCCACTGCTTGCGCAAACAGAGCCTTTTAAGGCTTCGTTTTCAAATTCATCGCGGGCAAGGCATGCCATTAGCTAATAATTACATAATAAAAAACACAGAGCCGATTCGTCAACCCGGGTCTATATTGGATTTTGGTGCTCCTTTTATTTCAAAAGATGCTGAATGGAAGAAAGTTCACTCTTTGTTCAGTCGTTATTATTATTGGAAAAAAATGCAATTTTTTTTATCTAATCAAACAAAAACTAATACCTTAATTAGGCCAGTCAAAATAGCTTCTGTTTATCAAAGTGCTTCTCTAATTGCTCAAGAAATATCTTGGAAACTAGAACAGAAAAAATCATTTCGACAAATTTGTAGATCTACATTTCAAGAGATTGAAAAATGCCAATATGTTAAAGGAATCCGTATTTGTTGTTCGGGCCGATTAAATGGCGCAGAAATAGCCAAAACTGAATGCAGAAAATACGGTGAAACCTCTTTACATGTATTTTCCAATCAAATCGATTATGCCAAAGCACAAGCATCTACTCCTTATGGGATTTTAGGTGTCAAAGTGTGGGTTTCATATTTTTAACACAAAAAAAGGGACAAGTTGTGCTATATCCAAAACGTACAAAATTTCGTAAATATCAAAAAGGCAGATTTAAGGGTTGCAAAACAGACGGTACGCAACTTTGTTTTGGAAAATATGGCATGAAAAGTTGTGAAGCTGGTCGTATCTCATATCAAGCAATTGAAGCAGCGCGTCGTGCTATAAGCAGAGAATTTCGAAGAAATGGTCAAATATGGGTAAGAGTTTTCGCAGATATTCCTATTACTAGTAGACCCACCGAAGTCAGAATGGGAAAAGGAAAAGGGAATTCTACAGGTTGGATTGCTCGTGTGGTAGAGGGACAAATCTTATTTGAAATGGATGGTGTGAGTTTGTCAAATGCGCAACAAGCTGCCACATTAGCAGCGCATAAACTATGTTTGTCAACCAAGTTTGTTCAATGGTTTTAATTGGTTAATAAATGGAGAACAAAGCCGAAAAACGCAGGGCAGAGCGAAGAAAGTGGGTAAAGACCAGGAATCTTTGTAAACTTATGGCCTCTATCGGCCTGAAAATGAACAAACAGTCAAGACGATAGAAGTGTTGAAACCGTAAAGCGAGTAAAAAATTTATTATTATAAATAATTCATGATCTTTGACCCCAATAAATATAGCCTAAAGATTGGAAAAAAGGCCTAAAAAAATAAAGAAATATCTATATAACGCTCTTCACTGCGCCTTTTGGAATGGAGGAACGGCGCGACTTACAATTTATTTGCAATGCGAATAAAGTAATTTTAGCCCGCGAAACGGAATAAAATGCCTTGAGGCCGAAGGCCTCGAGTCCAAGACGATTATTTTGTTCGCAGCCTTCTAGGTGAACCATGTAATGGATTAAATTGCGTAGCGGAGTTTTGTCCCATACAGCACTTTTCTTGTTTTTGAATATAATAAAGCGCATGGCGTTGAGGTCGAAGACCCCCGAGTGAAGCGCTAGGGCCTCCGGGCTAAAATATTTGCTGCGAAAAGTGAAAAACCATTTTTTTCGCTTTCTCGGGGCGCGAAGCTAATCAAGAGCTTGCTACTACGTCCTCTTACGCTTTTCCTTTTATTACGGAAAAGGAAGGCATAACAGCCCGCTATTTAGAAATCAGATAGGGGACAGTGCTTATATTCGTTTTTACCTGAAATAAAAAAAAAAGCAGCCAACTTATGTTCACTCCAAATAGACTCCGTTTTCATTACGAAAATTTATTACGTCAAGATTTGTTGTTAAAATTGAATTATGGCAACATTATGGAAGTTCCTAGATTGTATAAAATAATAATAGTTCCAAAAGCACCCTCTAATTTGGTAAAAAATGTAAAATTAGCTATGGAGATTGTTTGTGGTCAAAAATTCATACGGACACGAAGCAGAGATTCGGCAGGAAAGTCGTTTCGATTTAATAAATTTATATCGAATCGAGAGTCAAAAAAAGACACAGGATATGTCACTTACCTAGCACAAAGCACTCTACGAGGGCATACCATGTATAATTTCTTGGAAAAACTTATTACGATAATATCTTTTTACGATTACCCAGTTAAAGTACAAAAAAGCTCCATTCAATTATCAATGCCAACGCCGTTGTTACGATTATTTCCGGAAATACAAAATCATTTCGAGATTTTTGAACATATTCAAGGGTTTGATGTAACTATTGTTACTTCAGCCAAAACACAAGATGAGGCTTTCATTTTGTGGAGTGGTTTTCTGCAAAAAGAGGTTTAGTCATATGTCGAATCAAATTATACGAGATCATACACGTAGATTACTTGTGGCTAAATATGAATTAGAGCGAATGCAATGTAAAGCTATTTCTCGACATAAGAACCTCCCTAATCAAATACGTTATGAATATTTTTTAAAGTCGTCTAAGTTGCCAAGAAATAGTTCCAAAACACGAATAAGAAACCGATGTATTTTCACAGGTCGCCCTCGTTCCGTATATAAGTTGTTTCGCCTTTCTCGTATAGTTTCTCGTGAATTAGCATCTAAAGGTTCTTTAATAGGCATAAACAAATCGTGTTGGTAGTCAATGGGATAAAGGTTAGCTTTGCGAGTATCCATAGGGTGCAGCAAAAAAGAATTTTTTTTGCTTGAAATAGTTTTTTTTTGCTTTACGTTTTTCGGTTTCATTCTCTACAGCGCTGTGCGCTCTTTGGCTTCCGAATACTGAACGAACTCGACCGGTGTGCCGCGCTATGTATGCGCCCTAAACCCAAGACGTACTTGCTGGGCTTTGTTATCATAAGGTTGCAACATGTCCCACTCCTAATGAATTAGCAGTTTTAAGGCGCTTATACTGGAATGCGCGAAGGCCCCTCCTAAGCTAAACCACATGAAAAATTATGTAGAGGACGGTTGCCCCGACCTTCTTGACTGAAGTTCTAAAATTGCCATTATAACAAGAAGAATGCGGTCCTGTTTCCAAAGAGGTCAGGACCAGGATGATAAATAAAAAGCAGGGTCCTTTAAGGATATTGAAACCACGGGCTTCGCCCTAAGGTTAAGAAAATTTCGCCGGGCGTAAACCATTATTGTATCACAATCCTACCTAACCATGTGGCTACTCTCTGCGTACTAAGGTGCGCGAGTTGATGGCGTGGAACAACTCCATTGTTAGAATTCTACAAGATTTTGATTAGGTTACGCGCAAATCTCATCCGCTGCAATAAGCAGGCAAGGAACTCATGTTTCGTGCAGCATGCTTGAAGGAGCGTACAAGAAAATATCTATCCGCCCGCGTTTACTAATAAAATATATTCTACCGCCTCCCTCACCTTAATGAGCTTTTTTAACATAAGAACTTTCAAACGCGTAATGGTCAAATCCCATGAAATAAGAGTTCAACCTATACCCAAGCGAAGGCCAGAGTTCTTATTAGAAGCGCCGCAAAATACTTATAAATAGAATATCTCCATAGTCTACCCTAGGTGTGATTAGCGGCGTGTAGTCTATAACGAGAGTGACTATACAATAGGTAACTGGTGAATCTGCACCTTAATCAAAAGGTCGCGGCTGGGATATTTTTGACATCTAACCTTTGCATGCTACTTGCCATCAGCAAATCACGCGAAGTAATACTAGATTTGCGAATGAATCAAAAATGCCCTGAAAACGCCCGCGGACGCCCGACGATAGCACCTCTGATAATCAACTTGAGCTGTATGTATAAAGCGGAAGCTTTCACGTATAGTTCTGAGGACTTACCTATTTTGATTATTCAAAAAAAAAACAAGAGAATAAAACGCTTGCTTTTGTCAGCATCAAAGTGTCTCTGGTGTTTTCGTTTTGCGTCTCTATCGCGATTTTCTCATTATTTTGTACAATGCAAGTTTTCTATTAACAGATTCTGTAAGGAAGCAAACAGAAGGTTGAGAATCGTTTTAAAATGTCAGTTTTTTTATTAAATTTATTCTAAAAAAATGAAAAAAATCTCTGAACCGAAGTCTCTAATTTCTTCATCAACAACTCGTTTAAGGCTTAGTATAATAAAGAATCTTATCCACTTCAAAGTGGGCTTTGATATGTGATCGTGAAGTACGAAAAACCGATGGCGAGATTCTATGCCAAGTTTATAAAAAAAAATTAAGTCAAGTTTATGGAAGCCAAATTCTTTTGTTCTTCGGAAATAATTGGAGTTGGGTACAAAGCCAGTACTAATCCACAAGGCTCTATTTTATATCTAAAATTAGGCTTTAGTCATGAGATTCGACTTCAAGTGACGTCTGCAGTTCGCGTTCTTTGCTTTAAGCCTAATATCATTTGTTGTACTGGAATAGATCATCAAAAAGTAACTCAATTTGCTGCCAGCATCAAAAGTTGTAAACCTCCTGAAGTTTATAAAGGAAAAGGTATACAATATCGAAACGAAATTCTACATAGAAAACAAGGAAAAAAAAAATAAATCATGTCATATATTTTAGGAACTAATTTAGTGCCGAATGAACAAGTAGAAATTGCTTTAACTCGAATCTTTGGACTTGGCCCCAAAAAAGCAATTCAAGTGTGTGCTCAATTAGGTTTTAATGATAATATTGAAGTTAATAAGTTAACTAAGTATCAAATTGACCGAATTATCAAAATAATAAGTCAAAATTATTTAGTTGATTTAGAATTAGCAAGAGTAATTCAGAGGGATATTAAACAATTGATGAGTATTGGTTGTTATCGCGGTTTTCGCCATAATGCGGGATTGCCCTTACGTGGTCAACGAACTCATACTAATGCTAAGACTTGTCGCAAATTCAGAAACGTTTCGATCAATCAACGAAGTTGATTCAGGCCGCAGGCTGTAAGTTTTTTTTTATTATCCATAATAAATGATGAAGGCGCGGAGCGATGTGTAATGAAATTTCAATTTCATTACACATTTTGTTATTGGCTTTTCCTCCGCAAAAACATCATCGATTGGTAAGGCCGGCTCCTATTGGTTGGTATATAGGCGCAACAAGTCAAAGGGCGCAGTAAATCTATATATATATATTTTTTTTCTAAGTCATCGCATATTTTTTATCTATTCTTGCACCGTAACTGCCTTTCGGCAGGGCGGGATCGAATAATAGAATCTCTTACCCAAAGGACCAAAAGCTGCGGCGTTCTCTTTTGTTTAATGGATTATTTCGTACAAATTTTTTCCACAAAATTTATTTTTAATTAATAAACAGATAAGATGGATTGTAAAAAAACCCGATCGATGATATCAAACAAAATCTAAACATTCAAAAAAAACTCATGCAAAAGAAAAAAAAGCACGGTATTGCATATATTCGATCAACTTTAAGTAATACCATTATTACTGTAACAGATCATAAAGGAGATACAAAAACTTGGTCCTCCTCAGGTTCATTGGGGTTCAAGGGATCTCGTCGCTCAACCAATTATGCTGCTCAAGCAACTGCAGAAAATGCTGCCCGAACTGCTATTCAACTGGGAATTAAGTCGGTTGAAGTTGAAATAAAAGGGTTAGGTTATGGAAAGGAATCGTCGCTACGTGGTTTACGACTGGGAGGTCTTATTATTACCAAAATTAGAGATGTAACCCCAACCCCACATAATGGATGCCGATCCCCTAAAAAACGCCGTGTTTAAATATCATCATAAAGTTATTCATTTTCAATTACTTGATAATGCAATATAGTGAAATCCCAGGGTACAGGCCCGCTTTCACCATTTTCTAATGCTAATGTAGGAAGCCCTCGTTAGCATTTAACAGCGAGTTTATCACATCTGGGAAGATAAAACAAGTGACAATCCTTTCTAGTCTTATTAGAAAAAGCAACCAAGTTTGTGGGTAAAGATACTTTCTTTCTATAAAAAACAACAATAATTAACTTTGGATTAATTTATTACACGGATTTTCTTTTTTGGGGAAAGAAGGATCGGATAAACTCGAAAGCGAACCCGGGGCTATTTTATTTGTCTTATAAAAAATTACATAAACGTGATAAAAGGCCGAAAAAAATAGATTTTTGCTACGCCCGCAATTACATAGTAATTGCATTCCTCATGAAACTGAGTATGAGGCGCAACTCTCAGCTATACGACTCCAGTCTCTCCTGGCCTGCTCCATTAGTCGAGATCGTGTAAATAGAACACGTCTTTACGCCTTCATTTGTGTTTCAACTACATGAAATGAATATGACATCACTTGGCTAAATGGTTGGGTTGGCCTCATTTCGATTGATCAGCCCTTGAATGGTCATTGTTTTGACAGAAACAAGAATTAAATTGTTATGCTAGAAGGTGCAAAATTAGTGCGACCCGTTGGCCCACAAACCTAAAAATACTTAAAAAAAAATATATATTTTTTTTTGGCCGGAACTTAGTATTCTAACTCTTGTCGGATGCAGGTGTAATCCCTGTCGCGCGGTAATGTCCCGCAAACTCTCGATCATTACATGGGAGTGGCAACCCCGGAATTCATAGCAGAATGGTCGCAGGAAGAAAACCGAGAGGAACACTTTGGTTAACGAGTTAAAGCTTCGGTGCCCGATCACCTTCGGTATGCTGAACCCTTACTGGGGGCTAGATCACAAGTCAATGAGGACGAGTATGATTAGCTTGATTTCTAATCATAGGCATTCTGGGAATACGGTAAAAGAGGCCAGGAAAGTAGTTGCTTTCACTACGTTCTACGTGCGTGTTCCACCTCCTGCAGTATTGCTCGTCTCTTAGGTTTTCGCAACAATCCGACTCGGGAACGGGGTAACTACCTTGAACTCCAAACAAATGATCGTAGGGTAGGCTAGCCAGGCCACATGTTCATTGGTAGCAGGATTCTCCAAAAAGCGAAAGCGCGGTGATAAATTATTGTGATATGCCCACTTGGAGACTCATAATTTAAAAAAAAAACTGGGTGTTCCGGGTAAAAAATATATATATATTTTTTAAGTGATATTTTTCAATAAAAAATCTATTTTTTTTACCTGCGGCCTGGACACGCTATGCCCCGGCCAAAGGCCGAAGGGCTTGTGTTCAGATTAGAATCCAAGATCTATAAGGCTTTGCGGCAGAATAACCATGGAAAACAAGACGCAGGCACTCCAAAAGAGGCTAACGGCTGGAACACAGGCCATATTGATAGGTATGTTAAACAAAGGCAGACTGTAAACGGGGTGAACAATACTCACCACCAAAGAGCCAAGATTGAAGATGGCGCGAACATTGCAGTTGAATAAAGATGCACAATCCGTGCATCGCATCCTTTCGACTTTTGTTCAGTGATCAAATAAAAAAAATCTTTTTTTATTCTTGGTTAAGCTATTTCATAAGACATGCGCTTGGTTCGCCACCCAAACCCAGTTGCGAAAAAAAAAAGTAAAAAAAAATATATCTATTTTTTTGGTAACCATTAGATGGTGATACAATGTACTTAATTAGATGTAAGACTGCCAAAGCTTTCTGAGTCGACACGAGCTTAGGCCTTTGAAGGTGAAGGGAAGGATATGGATGTCAGGGTTCTTTTATAAGTGGATCATATTACTCCTAAAAAAAGCGGAGGGCAAGCAGGACATTTATGCAAACTTTTAATTGCTAAAATTTTCTTTTACATGGCCAAAACTCTCGAAGATACAAACATTATGAGAAGAGCCGTATGAGGCCGTAGGCTCACGTACGGTTCGGAAGCCGAGCTGCGTCAGCAATAGAGTGGCTTAGGTTAACATTGGAGCAGGAGCGGCTACCATTGCTTTAGCGGGAGCTGCTGTAGGTATTGGAAACGTATTTAGTGTGCGCCTCGCTAGAGCGCGTTTGGATCAGCGAAGGTTAATAGATTATCGCCTGGGCGGTCCCCTAACCCATAGCGGAAACAGACCGCAGGGAACCATAGCATGGGGCCTGGTTAAGTTTCGTGGCACGGTTATCACGAGTGCGTCAGGGTCAAGCGTTACCCCTTCCAACAAAGGTGGCCCGGAAGGCTCCAAGGCCCAACTAAATTCTTGGTGCGAACAACCCTCCGGGGGAAACTGCAAGAAGCATGAAAAAGCGCTCACTAACCTAAACCACGAACAGGCATCCAAACGTGAAAGCGAGGGATCACCCCAATGGACCCTTTAAGGTTAACACTTAGGTACATGCCAGCCAAAGAGCCGAGGTATAGACTAAAAAGAAATGGGTGACAGATCAGCCATAAGTACTCCGAAGGATACACTGGGCAAAGCAAGTCGCGCATGCGACAATGCCCGTAACGTGAAAAATTTTGAGGAAAGGGCTGTAAATGGTAATGTGCTACCCCCCAGGGGGGGGTAGCAAAAATCAGCGAAAGCAACTACTAAAACTAACGCCAATAAAAGGCGCAGCAGACCGGTGGCGCCTCCTGCGCTCTAATTTTAGCCAGATAGCATGGCCTACAGCCGGCCGAGGCTGCTTTCCACAAATTTGGTCCGAACCTGCAGATCACGGAAAAAGGGCAGAAGGTAGCGTCACTATACTACTCACTTCCCCAAAAAATCTAAAAAAGTTTCACATAAAATCAAAGCCCCCGTTTTACTTAGTGAGATAACTACACTCGAAGAACCTTATTATGGAGTGAAGCGTGGCTATAGCCGGGCAGATTACTCACAATACACGGATGAATCCGACTTGTGCGGTAACACAAACCAGTTTGCACTACATCACTTAAGATCCAAAGACCAAAGGGCTCTTGTTAAAGTAGCCATAGCCAAATCTAAAAAGTAGATCACACTATGCTGCAAATGCCATAGTTATGGGGTGCACACGGAAGAAGAGGGATGGAATCGCATAATAGTCGTGTATCCCTGTGCAGAGGGGACTAGTGGTGCTTATACGGCGAGAAGCCGCAAAAGCTGAAAAATTTTGCCATGGACGAGCCACATGCGAAGAAACTTGCACGTGTGGTTCTGACCGGGGGGAAAAAAGCACCCTATCGGAATTCTTCGATGTGCGGAGCTTCGCATCTGAAACCCGATGACGCTTTGCGTTCTGCCGGGGCCTTGGGCAGTAATCCAACTCCCGCCAACTCACGAGGAGCTGGCAATGCCGCGGAGTTAGGGAAGTGGCTTGTTTAAGTGTAGGCGGACGAATCTCGACAATAGCCGCTCTTATAAACTAGGGGGGATTATTCTCATCACAGGTTGCCGCCCTTACTTAAGTATACTGAGAATCGACAGTGAAAGGGAGCCCCTAGGGGGGAATGAACGACCTGTGGTCGCCGACTAACGTCGGTCAAGCTTAGAAAGCACTGAACAGGCTGGGCGGGTCGACAAAGATGACAGCTACAAGGATGGTAATCCTGGTGACAGAGATATACATTCGGGGATGAATAGAAAACCTCCCACAGAAAAGGCCGCAGGTCTATATTTTTTCTCTGGCGAGGAATGTAGTTCTGGCTTTTTACCAGAAAAAAGCGAAAAAAAAATACTGTTTTTTGTTTGCTTGCCTGGCAAAATTATTCAATCTTACGCGTGAACCTAATAAGAAGGAGTATGAGAACCTGATGAAGATAATATCGGACTTAGACGTACTGATAGCAGCTTGAGATAGGCTGAAATCTAACTCGGATAAGGGGATGGGACCCGACAATGAAAACACTGGAAGGTATTAGCCTAGAATTGTTCCAAAAAGCCTAAGAGAGCCCGCAAAAAATCTAAATTTTTTCTTTCTCTCTCTTGCTGCGCGTCAAAAAAAAAAACCCATAGGGAACCCGAAAGATCATATTGTACCGAAGGCAATGCATATGACTCTCGAAGGCTGCAATTCCTTAAATGTATTCGGAGGTGACGACACTCAAGGAGATCGAAAAAAACTTGGATGACAATCTCGTGCTTACTGGAATTTCCATTAGAAAGTGTTATGACACAATCGACCGGCACCGCTTAGTCTTCATTCCCTCGTAATAAATCCGGTTTATTGAGTGGATATTGAAGTTATTGCAAGGCAAAGGCCACAGGTCGCAGGTATATCTTTTTTCTTATTAATCTAGTAAGAAAGCCCGCCTGAAGCGGAAGCCCCACAAGGTTGTGCCATATCACTCATACCTCGCAACATTTACTCGAACAAATCAGCGCTGAAAGATCCAACGTGACTCCGGACCTCCCAGACCCCGAATCCAAAGTATAAAAAAGCTATTGCTATATCGAAAGCAAAGACACGAGCTCATGGCGAAAACAAAACGATGCTGCCCAGACTAGAAGCTCATGAAATTGAAAAAGTTTAAGAAGGAGCGCAGCAATATATATGTTGCGCCCTTGCTGCCGCGTTCTTCTCTGGCTACACTTGCCAAGCGTACAAGGGTCTTCAGAGCGCAAATATTTTCTGAAAGGGAAAGTAAAGGAATGACGTAAGATGTGAAAAGGAAGGAGCCGTATGATGGGCAACTATCACGTACGGTTCTATCAGGGGGGGGGGGAGTGGCGCATCATGGGTACCTCCTTCTTATTGCTGTGAAGGGCGATATGAAAATAACCCCCTATCCGACCTCATTCTGTTGCGCGAAATCCATCATTGGCTAAGCAATTATTTGGTTATGCTATTTTAGGTTTCGCTTTAACAGAAGCTATTGCTTCGTTTGCCTCAATGATGGCCTTCTTGATCTTATTCGTTTTTCAA